GCTTGTAACAAGCGCCACGAGAACCAATGGATACGATCCGGCTTTCCAGCCATGCCAAAAAAGATGAAGTTTACCAAAAAAACCAGATAGTGGAGGCATACCTCCTAAGGATGGTGAACATAAAACCAGACAGAATGTTAGAACAGGGTCCTTCATGTATAATCCCGCGTAATCCCTTATATTATCAGTTCCAGTTCGTAAACTAAATAGGGTAATACCAGCAAAAGTTCCCAAATTCATAAATATATAGAGAAAAGTATAAGTTATCATACTTGCATAACCATTCTCTGAATCTCCAGCAAGTATCCCAATCATAATATAGCCAATCTGACTTATAGAAGAATAAGCCAGCATACGTTTTACGCTTCTCTGAGTAACGGCAATTAGATTTCCCAATATCATGTTAAAACTAGCTAATAATCCCACCATGATATGCCATTCATCGGGTAAGTTTGGAAAAATTAGACCAAAGAGCCGTGTAAATAAAGCTAAAGCTGCTACTTTAGAGGTAACGGAGAAAAAAGCAACGACTGGTGTAGGAGAGTCAGAGTCGAAAAGAAGATTCTCGATCTTTCCGCTCATTCAGAACCGTGCGTGAGATTCTCACCTCACACGGCTCCTGGTTTGAAAGAGTCATAATAGGTATTGCTCCCATAACCTTCCTCGTGTATGTATCAAATCCTGTTTGACTCGAGAGATTGGTCATCACTTGATTATTTGTTAACTTCTCGAGGAATCCTTCATCATTTGTTTTAACCAACTTGTGACTTTCTTCGTTCCTATTGGGCATTAATTATTTATAGTAGGGCAAATGCTAAGACTCAAGAAACTTATTCAACAAACAAAATGAGGAACCAAACCTAGAGTTGTATTTCTCGCTACGTCAGGACTAATAGGAAAACATTTCTAACAATCTCAGATTTCTATTTCGATGTGCGTGTTAAAAACACAATTACCCCTAATGAACAAAATGAACAAACTTTGAAATAATAAAAATAAGTCATAAACACATAGATTAAAACACTTATTTAAAAATTATTCCGATTTTAATCACTCCGTTTTAATATACAGGACTTATCAAAAGGTTTCTTTTCCTGATATGATAGGAGACATTCATTATTTTTAGAGACTTAGTATCTATTGAATCCCATAAGCCCACAGGATTTAGATAAAAATAAAATATCCGATTTATTCAAAATTTCTAATAAATCAATCAACACGAATCACACTCCTTCATATACATCGGGAGTCCATTGATGAAATGGAAAGAGAGACAATTTGAAAGATGTCCCGGCTGTAATAAAAGCAGCAGCTATATATATCACAGAACTAAACTGATTTGAATAAATACCATTAACTATTTTATCAAGTTGAATTTGACCCCCAGAAATCCCATATAATAAAGAAAAGCCATAAAGCAGAAAGGATGAACTTGCTCCACTAATCATTAAGAATTTCGTGCTTGCCTCATTCGATCTCATATCTCGTTTAGTATACCCAGATAAAAAACAAGAAGATAAAGATAAAAATTCAAGGGAGACATAAATAGTTACCAAATCATTTGCATAGCTTAAAACCATCCCTCCTAAACATGCTGTTAACTTAAATAAAAGAAATTCGGCTAAAGACATTTTTGAACAAAGTATGTAATCAATTGATAACGAGACAGATAACAATGAACAAATTACAATAAAAATTCGGAATAGATTTCCGAACCGAATGCTGTTGTAGTATTCAGGAAAAATAAGAATTTGTAATTGATATAACAAGATAACTAAACTAACTAACATTGATAGCATAGAAATCCTGTAAAGCAAAATGGTATTTTTCCCTCTCCAGAATAAATCAATTACAATTATTGCAGTTAAACATAGAATCACTATAATCTCTGGTAAGATTGATAAATTAACAGAGACAGAGCTTAAAGAGAGAGTAATATAATTCATGGTAAAAACCGAGATAATATCTTGGATGTATGTCGTTATTTTATGTCACACCCGTTAAGGTTCATAAAACAATGAAGCAATTGAATACTTCCATATCTAGATAACTACCTAACTCGTATCGTTAAAGTACAAAAAAAAGACTATTCAATTACTAGCTAAATAAAAGTAATAAAGCCATAAAAAAAGAGAACACTAAGATTTGTCAGAGCTATATTCTAAATATGGAAAATTCTATGAGAACAAACCAAATAGAACCTGACCACCAAAACCTTTTACTACTATGTAAAGATTTGTACTTGGAAACCACAAGAATTGGCTTCGATATATTTAGATTAAATCTATTCAACAACATACGTATTGTGCTTTTGTGTTTAATTGCTAACGTAATGTTCCGAGAGATTTGCAATATATATATCAATTTACGTAATCTAAGCGAATTCCTGGAAACCCCATAATAAAATAAAAATACTTGACAAAGTCTCCCGTATCTATTTATGATTTCAGTATCTGTCGAAGAAACCCAGGTCAATTTTCCAATAGGCCACCCATAAATGTTGCAAAACTTGCGTTGTATTAAAATAGTAATTATTACTGAATTTGGAATCTGAGTATAAAACTTCTTCACATTTAAAAGAGTAATATAAAAACCTATTTGACTCTTAATCCAAATATTTCTATAGAGGGTTTGTACAACTAATATGTAACCCAAGAAGGAAACACCCCCAGTAACTGTTGACGTTACTAGTTGTTCATCAAATTTAATTCGAAAATGAAAATGATATGTAAGGATTATATGAAGATAACTAATCCATTTTTCTCTGAAATAGCGAGTTCCTTCAAAAACTACAACTAAGTAGTTTGTCCATCTTGCATAATGAAGACACAATCTTCGATTGAAGTGAGAATCAACACTTATGGTGTTTACTATAGACGGAGATGCTAAAAAAAATCTTTCCTTTCTAAAGATATTCCAAGTATCGAGGGGCTGTAAATCATTGACTCGTAATTTACATATATCTCTCCACGGAATCAAGAGAACTGAATCGATCACAAAAATGTAGAAATTTTGGATCAAGGTGCTCAGACTTCCCCTTCGCTCTTCTTCATGAAAATAAATAGTCCTTCTACAAAAGATTTTCTCTCTACAAAATATTGTCCTTGATAAATGCGGAAATGAAACATCTTTGATTTGGCGTCGAAACAATCGAATTGGAGTTTCCAAATGAAATTCGTGTGGGAAATCCACCTTTAAACCAAGATTAGATCTTATAAATCGATCTTCCAAAAATAAGAAAATCGAATGAATGGACTTCGATGTTTCTAACTTATTATTTATAGACTTTATATCGTGAAAAGGAAAAAATAGAACTAAGATGATAACTATCAATCGTACCATTGGGTAAAAATACAAATCGGTAGTTAATTTATTTGTGTAACTATTTATTAAAAAATCCCAATGACGTATGTTACGAATTAAACGTTTGACTGCAACCGCACTCCATGCCACAGAAACCCATTTGGTATTTATCTCTGGTGAATGACGGGTACGTCTGTTTGTATCGATCAAATAAAGATCTTCTTCAAACAGATTTAAAAATGGATATAGAAAACAAATATTATTGGTATTTAGCTTTTCGCTTATCTGTCCCACAACAGATTTGGGAATAGATCCGAAAGTATATTTCATCGCGATAGCTCCCAAGCTTTGATATGTCTGACCACGGGAATTCGCTAAAAGATATAATTATAAGGTATCATTTCAAAAGAATAATCTTTTTGAAAATAGAAATCCGGACTAGGATTACTTGTTTCTACAACACGATTTCTTTTGATACTAACACCAGTATTTCAAAAAGGGACAATAAGATTAGCAAGTCTATCTCATCAATAGATACTCGCTAATCTCACCTGTATATTGTTTCTAAGAGCTCGACACTTTCTTATATACTAAAAGAGGATTCTTTTGGATTTAAAACTAATCTTAACAATTACTAACAATCAATAGAATAGACTTCCAATCTAAGATAGGAAGGTTAAGGTTACAAACTAACTTAGAGCTATGAAAGAAGTATCATATAGCAGAACTAATCAATTCCCATTATGACTTGTTTCATTCCACTTCTTTATTGCATTCCTCAGAATCTCCCTAACGTTACCTTTGGTAAAGTAGGTACTTAAAAAGAAAAATTTTGTAAACACCTTATTTCTTGACGGAATTATTAGTATAATATAAAGATATACTATGAAAAAAGGAAAGGGATAATACGGAAGCATTTGAAAATATCTATAAATTAAGTCCGTTCTAATCTCCTCGATGGTTTAATCGTATAAGAATCAAACCTATCCTACATATAATTTGTATTTTAACTAATTCTAGGTTTTGTCCGTTTTAAGATGTCTCGGACAGGTTTTGTCAATTGGGCACCATTTTCCCGCAAGCCATTTATAGCCAAAAGATCTAGCTGGGTTTCTTCCGTACGAGGGTTATAAAAGCCAACTTGTCTAAGAATCTTACCTTCTCGCTTAGCTTGGACATCAATTGCAACTATACGGTAAGTCATCTATCGAGATAGAGAGATACAAGAGATACCCCCCCCCCGCAAAACCACGCAGGAAATATTGAGTTCACGTGGCTTTCTATACTTTCTATATAACTCGAGTTATAGAATAATTTGTTTTTCAAAAAAAAAAATAGAAGCTCAAATAGATAATTTGAGAAGGAAAATAGTTATCAGCCATAGTAACTACTTTATAGCCATTTATTTAGTTGAGTTATCTTTTTGTCAATAAAAACCCGATAAAATAGAACTACCAAGATATGTTAAGTGATAAGCTTACGCCCCTATTATCATTCGTTCAACAGATTATGGGTCCGGGTAGATTTTACGCTCTCGTTCAGAAATCAATTCTGATAATCCTGAGGTTTAGGTATAACTCCAGGGCTTTGTTTTGTTTGAAATCGAGAATCAATAGCAACAAAACCTATCTCGATTAGCCCCTATAAAATGAATAAAATAACTTACTTCATTTGAGTTCTTTTGAAATGAGAGACTCTTTCTTTTTCTTACTTAACACAACAAAAAGGTAGTCTGATGAAGTCTTATTGTTCCATTTCAGTGAAGTAACCATAGATTATATACCGCTTCTTTCTAAATGCATGAAAAATATTGTAGAAGTTCACAAACCTCAAGTTCCATTAAGTAGAAATGTTAGGAAATGTTGAGGCGGTAATAAATCTCCTTTTTGGGAAAAAAAAAATATTGGTTAGTAATTCAAAAAAAAAACGATTTCAACAAGCGAGTCACCCGTTGCTTTCTACCATAGCGTTTCAAACGTAATTTTACCATACTATCTAGGGAACAAAGAAATACTTCCTACTTATTTCTTAAGGAGACGTAACAAATCTATCTATATTAATGTTGTAGATCTCTTAATTTATTATTGTAGTCTAAAAGTACAATAAGACGAAACGACCTAACATCTAGCTGACCGATTTCCAACTAATTATAACTCACCAAAACAAGTTAAGGATTTAATATTTCTTTAGCCGCATACATAACATCAACCGTAATCTCTGAGATATCGTTTTTTCTTGCAAAAACCTCAGTATTCTTTTTAATTTTTCCTCTCACAAATCCAGGTATTTGTCTTAGTTCTAATTCAGCTTCGGGGGACCAACAAATATTTCCTTCATCTATGGATAAGGACTTGGTACTTATACCTTTGGTATCGTGTCCTCCAAAAACATCTGATAAGTGGTCTTCCATACCTAGATTGAAAGAATTATATATTAGATCCGATATTTGATTGGTTCCCTCATAACCCAGGAAAGGTCGATATCCTAAAGGGAAATTCTGAATATGAACCGGTGAAGAAATAACCCCACACGGAATATCGATACGTTTACCAATATGACGCTCCATTTGAGTTCCAAATATAGCAGAGGGATCAATACGGGCTATTGTATCCCCAACTTTAGTATGGTCTTCCGTAATTAAAACCTCATCACACAAACCCTGAACCTGTTCGTTAAACCATTCCATATCATGTTTACAATACGTGCCGGAGCAACTAACATGAATTCCCATTTCTCCAGCAAGTATTTTGGTAATCGAGGCAGCATGAGTTGCATCGCCAGAAACCGCTGCTTCTTTTCCAGCCAAATTTTGACAATCAATAGATCTAGCAAACCAAGCTGCTTGTGAAACGAATCTTGTTTGATTTTCAACATATAGAGCATAATTCACTCTTTTTCCTAGTATTGCGGGAACCCATAGATTGACAATCTTCTCAACCTGTGTAATGAAGTCAGCTGTATTTGAAATACCTATTGGGACAGTCGATATGTAAGGCATCCCATATTCTTTTTCCAAGAAAGTTGCTGACATTAAACCCATTTCTCGATAAGGAACCGCATTAAACCAAGCTCTTGGCAAATGTTTGATATTTTTTAGGAATTCCCCTTCTGGAATAACTAGATTAATTGAAACTCCCGATTCTCTGGATAAACGTTTCAACTCGCGACAGTCATGTTGATTGTGAAAACCTGGAGTGAGGATTCCCATTATATTTGCTGAAGGAACATCTGTAAGAGACCGGTTTAAAATACCCTCATTATGGGCTTTTTCTAAGTAATATCTAACTATTTGGTCCAAGGTCTTATCCGAAGCCTGAAGCTCATTGACACGATAATGATTAACATCTGCGAGAATGACATCAGACTCTGAATATAAAGCAGCTCGATCCACAAAGTTTTGCAAATCCTCTTGTAAAATACTCGAAGTACAAGTCGGTGTCAATACAATCAAATCAGGGCGTTATTCCTCACCTTTTCGGCTTATATTACTTACAACCTTGTCCCGGGATCCACGAGATAATACATGTCTATCCACTACACTCGCAGTTACCGGGGTAAAATCTCTTTCCCTTTCTAACATGGAACGCATTACATTGAAATGATCATCTCCCAAAGGGGCATGCATTATAGCATGTACGTTTCTAAAAGAACTGGCTACCCGTAGAGTACCAATGTGAGCAGGTCCCGCGTACATCCAATAAGCTAATTTCATAATAATTTACCAATTTGTTGCTTTACATCCCAGCAAAACCTATTGCTATCTGTGGCGTATCATCATAATATGTTTTGGAAAATCGGCCGAACCTGGTATTCTCAATCTTATATCTTATCAGTTTGTGGAACTAGGGTCTTACACTCCTCCCCTCTCTCTGGGACGGAAGGATTCGAACCTCCGAGTGACGGGACCAAAACCCGCTGCCTTACCGCTTGGCCACGCCCCACAACTAAATGTTATAAGAAGTATCTTATACTATCTCTTTATCGTCAATCAAATAAACAAGTTTAATGACTGAATCTAGCAGAAGTGGCTAAACTAAGGAATTGCAATTACTAAAACTTGTTGGTACGATATCCTCAAAAAAAATAAAATAAAAAGAAATTAACAGGTTGATTATATTCTATGACACCAAGAAATTCCATTTTCAAAGACTTAACTTAGTCATTTAATTTAAGAAATTTTAGATGATAAATTACCAAGATTCCTTAAACTTAAAAAGGTGACAGATTGCTAAATCAAAAAAAGAAATGTAACTGCATCGAGAAATAACTACTTGTTACACTACTGGAGAATAAATATGATAAATTTGTATAGTATCTACTTAGAAAACTTTCTGTATCTAGATGGCACCTCCTTCGCGAAATTACCTGAAGCTTATGCTATTTTCGACCCAATTGTAGATGTAATGCCGGTAATCCCAGTATTTTTCTTACTACTAGCTTTTGTTTGGCAAGCTGCAGTCAGTTTTCGTTAATACTCTAAAAGATTGTTTGAATCCAAGTTATCGTTTTGATTCCCATTGCCTACTAGCCCTTTCGATTACAACAGCCGTTAATACACGAAGAAAAAGATAATGAGTTCAAGAGTTCACTATTCTAACTCAAAGAATTCCTTCAGACTAGTGTTTCACAAAGGATAAGATATATTCTTAATTGGACACAACTTCGCTTTCTTGAGAGAAGCGCTGTGTTTGTATTACTACGTAATTAATCTACCACACATCCAATGGGGAAAAAAGAACAAAAAGAGAAATTGGAAAGCTAGAAGTAACTGGGAATTAAGAAAAAGTAGATTTCGAACGAAGAAGAATGTCTACCTTAATCTACCTCTTCACTTTTGGTTATAGACATGGAGTTACCTCATGCTTACCCTTAAACTATTTGTTTATGCAATAGTCATTTTCTTTGTTTCTCTTTTTGTTTTTGGATTCTTATCAAACGATCCCGGTCGAAACCCGGGCCGTAAAGATTGAATCCATATGGATAGCTTTTTGAGTCTTTCTTTTTAAGTCAAACTGGGTTATCAAATAATTCCAAACAATTGACAAGTGAAGGAGAGAAAGGGATTCGAACCCTCGGTACATAGAAATCGTACAACGGATTAGCAATCCGACGCTTTAAACCTCTCGGCCATCTCTCCTACAGATTTGAAGTGTATCTCCGATTTTACCATTACTATTAGATAAAAGTCTATGGAACTTTCTACCTTATGGTGGAAACCCTTCCTTGTTATTGTTTACCTGCTTTAAATTACGATTTAAAACTAGTAGTAAAAAGAAAGCGTAATTGTTCAACTACGCATAACTCTGGTAAAAGAACCGATATCTCACATCTCAATCAGAATTGGCTTTGAATCAGACAAGTTAGTTTTCTTTTTCCGCCTTAAACTAAAGTAACAAACAATACTAATCAAAATAGAATATCTTTAGACATGGTAATCTAATTGAGGGATAATTAGGGTATTCCATTCTATGGAATCATATTTAGGATTTTGTAGGTTCCCTTTTTCTCTAACTAAGAGAAGATTATGAGGTTACTAACTCTAAAAGTAACCGTATAATTTGATCGCTAATAAATGCCAGCTTATTCTAATGTTTGCGCTCATCTTACATATTCTAAATCAGATGAAGTTTATCATTAGATAGTTTCATAATCTTGTCAATATATTACTATCTAATATGTCTATCTATTTATCTGTCTCTATCTATATTATATACATAGAGATTCACGTGAAAAGCGATTTTAAGGAGAGGTAATGAATTTTGAGGTGATTACACAACTTACTGTCCTGGCGCTGGTAGTTGCATCAGGACCGTTAGTAATTGCATTACTAGCTATCCGAAAAGGTAATCTATGAGATGGGGTTAGCTCATAACTTGGAGTTTCAACATATTATACCTACTAAATCAAATCTGATCCAAATAGGAATATACTAAGTAAGAAAAGGGGGTAGTTTCCCCCTAAACTAATAAATGTTCGTAGATTTGGACCCCATTAAGCTAAACCTTAGAATTCTAAGGATCTAGGCATTCTTGTATAATGAAGTTAGATATGAGCGGGTATAGTTTAGTGGTAAAAGTGTGATTCGTTTTAAAATGAATCCGATAGTTGGAGGATCTTTTAAACCCAACTTCGATGGATTTGATTAAAAGAAACTTTATTCTTACATAAGTGAATTCACTACTTTTCCAATAATCTTGGGGTAAAGTTCATCAATCCCGTCACTGATTATTTAAAAGCTAAATAAATCGGTGCCGAAACAGGATACGAAATACTAGGTTTAATCTAATTCCCATCCCAAAACATATAGGGATAAAATCTATGGATAGACGTCTAGAATATTGGTCTCATCGTCACTAAACCCCACGATAAAACGAGGGAAGGAGAGTTTATCTAAAAAAATCCCAGTTTATTGGGATTTTTTAACAACTAATTAGTTAGTTACTATCCTTATTTGAAGGACTCGGTGAGATCTATTTCCCTAAGGATTTTTATGGAAAAGAAATAAAGAACGAATAAAAGGAAAGGATTACTAACATTAATTTCCTTTCCGAAGGATCATCTAAAAAGTTTGATACTATCGGATCAATCCCAATAATAAGGGATATTTCCGACACCAACATAGATGCTATTAATACCTCTGAGACTAAACAATAAACCATTTCTTAGTTTTCCTAATTAACTACCCATCCGACAAAAGAAAGGTGGTAAAATATCCCCAAAGGGTGGTACTTGGGCCTCTGAGATAGCCAATCCAAAGTACTTGACCTACGGGAATACAAAGATAATAAACAAGCATTTTATATTTCCTTGGTTTAGTTAAATTTGTCTCATTGAATCGATCTATTAGATAAATCTCAACCAAATCTCTACTCAAGTAGATAGAGGAGCCGAATGGGCCTAAACGCCCAAGTTCGGTTCTGAATTAGCGACGATAAAATCACAGTTTTTGTGAGTGCCGACTATAACCTTTAGCCTTCCAAGCTACTGATGCGGGTTCGATTCCCGCTACCCGCTCTTACTTATGAATCCTAATAAAAATGCAACTTTGACCCAGTCGATCCAAGACAAAAGGATCTATTATTTCAACTACCAGCTAAGCCGTGAACAAGCTCGTATGTATGTTTATGGCTTAGCAATTACTAATCAGTTATAACTGATATAACTAGGCAAGACTGTAATAAGAAAACAAAAAAGCGGGAAGAAAAACGAAATTGATACGTCCATCGTCTAATGGATAGGACATAGGTCTTCTAAACCTTCGGTATAGGTTCAAATCCTATTGGACGTAATGTTTTTCCTAGCAACTACCCCTTTTTGAAGGTTGGTAATATTTCAATCGGCTAAAGTTTAATAGCCGACTTATAAGATCATTGACTTTGCACTACAAAGAGTTCCGTTGCCTCCTGGATTGCTTCTTTCAAGATTATCTCCGCTTGCTCAGTAGACACTCTTGTAGAGCGGATAATTTCACCAAAATTAGGTTTGCTAGTCGCTAAATATTCACGCAGATGAACTAAGAAACGTTTCACTTGTCCAACATTTGACACATCTAAATATCCATTAACCCCGGTATAAATAGTCGCAACTTGTTCTTCCACTGATAGTGGAGCTGACTGAGATTGTTTGAGAAGCTCGCGCAATCGCTGTCCCCTAGCCAATTGATTTTGCGTAGTTTTGTCAAGATCAGAAGCAAATTGAGCGAAAGCCTCCAATTCTGCAGATTGCGCTAATTCCAATTTCAATTTGCCCGCCACTTGTTTCATCGCTTTGATCTGAGCTGCAGAGCCAACTCTCGATACAGAGATGCCCACATTAATAGCCGGTCGAATCCCAGCATTAAAAAGATCTGCTGATAGAAATGTTTATCCATCGGTGATAGAAATAACATTGGTAGGAATATAAGCCGAAACATCTCCAGCCTGTGTCTCAACAATAGGTAAAGCTGTCATACTCCCCTCTCCCAATTGAGAACTCAACTTGGCAGCTCTTTCCAAGAGACGGGAATGTAGATGAAAAACATCTCCCGGATATGCTTCGCGCCCAGGAGGTCTTCTCAATAACAAAGACATCTGTCGATAAGCCTGCGCTTGCTTAGAGAGATCATCATAGACAATCAGGGTATGCTGCTGGCTATACATGAAGTACTCGGCTAAAGCCGCCCCTGTATAGGGGGCAAGATATTGCAGAGTAGCTGGAGAGTCTGCAGTTTCTGAAACTACGATAGTATATTCTAGGGCACCACGTTCCCGAAAAGTATCAACTACCTGAGCCACAGACGAAGCCTTTTGACCAATAGCTACGTAAACACATATAACATTTTGACCTTTTTGATTTGGAATCGTGTCTGTAGCTACTGCCGTTTTGCCAGTTTGCCTATCTCCAATAATTAATTCTCGCTGACCACGACCAATGGGGATCATTGAATCGATAGCAATCAAGCCTGTTTGTAAAGGTTCGTACACAGAACGTCTTGAAATAATCCCTGGAGCAGAAGACTCTATCGGTCTAAACTCAGAAGCTGGGATTTGTCCTTTTCCATCAATAGGTTGAGCTAATGCATTTACGACACGGCCTAGAAATGACTCACTTACTGGTATTTGGGCGATTTTTCCCGTCGCTCGTACGGAACCCCCTTCTTGTATCGTTCGACCATCGCCCGTCGGTACAGCCCCAACATTATCAGATTCCGGATTCAAAGCAATACCAACTGTACCGTCTTCGGATTCCACCAATTCACCAGCCATTACCTCGTCTAGCCCATGAATACGGGCAATTCCATCACCTACTTGAAGTACGGTGCCAACGTTGACAACCCTCATTCTCGGAACATATCCTTCAATTTGCTTACGAATAATGCTCCCAATCTCGTCAGGTTGGATGTTTATTACCATTTTTTCTTATTTGTAAAAAAGATTAAGAAAGTAAGAATGAAACCTTCTTCGTGATAAAATGGGTACTAGAAGGGGTAATTAAGAAGATTCAATAGTCATAGCTCGGAGCAAACCAATATGATAATCAACCATTCGAAGCTGCAATTCATTAGTTAGACGATTGTTCAAATTCTCAAAAGCCCTTTCAGATGCTAATCGAGAAACTTGCTGTTGAACCTGCTTGATTGCTCGTTGTTTCTCGAAACGAATAGCAAAATTCTTACTATCTTCAAGTCCAATTAAATCCTTGTCAGCTGCATCGACGAGCTCTCGCCGTTCTCTATCCATCTTTTTAAGTCCGGTAATGCGGATTTGGTCTGCCTTCATTTCAGCCTGTTGTAAACGAATACGAGCCCGCTGGAGTTTATCAGTCGCTTCCTTATGCCGCTCTTCCGCGTCTCGAATTGTGTTTGAAATTGTCCTTTCACGATTTTCTAATAAATTGATCAATGAAAGTGGATTACAAATCTTCAATTCTTAAAGAATTGTTATCTCTTCCCAAACCGAACATGGATCTTTCAATCCACCCGGCTTTCCTGTCCGTTTCTCGCAAAAAATGGAGTTAGGAAATTAGAATAAGATCTTTTACACGGACTTGCCTCCCTTGTTCGCCTCGATAGGCGGGATTCACCCCCAAGAAGTTTGGATAAAATGACTAGAGGAGAATGACAATCTGGTAGCTCTATAAAGTATCTACATCTATTATAAATCGTTTCCTCTAAGTAGGTTTTATCTAGGTAGGTTGTCTTTTCATCAAATTTAACCAAATTGCAAGAAATAAGACCTGAAAGGATTAAACCTTAAGGTGTAGGCATCACGATRCGAGTATCAGRCAACGAATATATCCTTTGGCGACTTGAGCTATGCAACCGGGGAAAGGAAACCCTATATCGAATTTGCCTAAACTTGAAGCGATTTAGCTTTAACCATGTTGACACAGTTCCGAGAATTGGTTGGTAAAATTCAGGGTTTCACCAATTGCGCGTAATGCTCTGGTTCTTGCATGACATTTTAGTCGCAAGTAATTCGTCGGAGTTTTGCACCTTTTTTCAACTTAGTTAGTTTATGATCTCAGATGCAACTGAATAAATCAGCTAGCCCACTTAGRTATACGACTCGCACACACTCCCTTTCCGTAATAAAACAATATCCCTAGTACTAGGATTAAATTAATAAGGTTGATCTCGAGTATATTCGTATTTAGACCAAAGCTTCCAGCGAGGGCCCAATAACCCGAGGGAGTGGCGATCTCACCTATACTTCTCATGTTGCTTTCCCTCCTCAAGAGTATTACTTTGAGTAACTTCTGATCCGGCCTAGCTTTAGCTAATGAATAAATATTTATAAATTATCGGTAGATATCTTTAATTAACTCATTAGATCTCTCCTTCAATTTATTTATTGTTAGTTGGTAGAAAAACGTATTAATATTAGACAGGCGGATTTGCAAATGACGGAGCCGGAGCTACAACTGATCCATAAATTGTCAAAGCTTCCATGAAAGCTGAACTTAGCAATAAAGTACCTCGTATCTTACCCTCTGCTTCTGGCTGTCTTGCTATACCTTCAACCGCTTGACCCGCAGCAGTGCCTTGACCAAYGCCAGGTCCAATTGAGGCAAGGCCTACTGCTAACCCGGCGGCAAGAACGGAAGCGGCAGAAATCAATGGGTTCGTATTAGTCTCCTCCTATTTTAGTTATGAGAGTTAATCCTCTTATTTTGTTGAATCACAAAAAGATTCCATTTCACAAAGATTTCCTAAGAAATAATAATTGGGGATTTAGTTATTAAATGGTTGGAAATGGAGAACTCAACTCTTATTTCTAATATCTAATAAGTGATATTAGAAATAAGAGTTGAGTACAAAAACACCTAAACCAATTCCAATGAAATATCAATTATCAATTGGTACTCATTTCCAATCAACAAAAATATCCCAATTGGATTAGATTTGGGTAACAAAATCTTGCTTAGTCAATAGTAAGGAAAAAGTTATTTCTCAAACCACATCTTTCCAACTTCAGGAGTTTTGATAGTTAGGGATTCCGATATACACAACAAATTACAATGAATAACAAGTATAAACAATTCGATTGATAAATCTAAAAACAAGATAGATCTCGTTTATTTACCCATTATTATTTTATCTACCAACACAAAAAAATAGATTAACCCATTTAAAGTTTCAAATACGAAAAAGAAAATGAACCCATAATGATTCCAATACTAGACCCAAATGTTGACTAGATTTCTTTGTATATAGATATGTTCGACCTATGGCAGATAGTAAAGACAATATAGAAGTATGAGTTTGACTTTGATATCCTAGTATTAGGATACCATATCAATAGCTTCTTTCGGCTACAATGACCCGTGCAAATGTCCTTCGGAATAGAACTTCTTAAAAGTAAATTATAGTTCCATGCCCTGTCATTAATGATGACCTTCCATGGACTCCCCAATATAAGCTGCAGCCAAAGTGGCAAATATTAAAGCTTGTATAGCACTTGTAAATGATCCCAAAAGCATCGTAGGTACAGGTACAATTAAGGGTACTAGGGATACCGAAACAGCTACTACCAACTCGTCAGCCAAAATGTTTCCAAATAATCGGAAACTAAGTGATAATGGTTTAGTGAGATCTTCCAAGATATTAATAGGTAAAAGTATCGGAGTGGGTTGTATGTATTTCCCAAAGTAGCTAAACCCTCTCTTGTGAAAACCTGCGTAGAAATATGCGGCTGATGTAAGCAACGCTAGTGCAACGGTGGTGTTAATATCGTTCGTAGGAGCAGCGAGTTCTCCATGAGGTAACTGAATGATTCGCCAAGGAAGCAAAGCACCTGACCAGTTAGAAACAAAAATAGATGGAAACATCGTCCCAATAAATGGGACCCAAGAACGATATTCTTCTTCTCCCATCTGGGTCCTGGTTGAATCTCGAATAGATTCAAGAACATACTCAATGAAATTTTGCATACCTTTTGGTATCGCCTGCAGATTGCCAGTAGTCGTTGCAGGTAAAGTCACCAATAGGGCGATAACGACCAAAGAAGTTATAAGAACCTGTGCGTGAACTTGAAAATCTCCTATTTGCCAATAGAAATGTTACCCTACTTCTACACTCGATACTTGATACAGATTATTGATCTCATTGATTTGCAATTGTTCAATTTGCATGATATCCCCTCCTCTCTTTTTTTTTCAATAAGGGATAGAATTGATTGTTTAAATGATTCACTAATATATCAGGATAAGGAAGGGAAAAAAGTCAAATCCTTTCAAAATATCTAACTGCTTTACAAAATGGCTAACTTACACTATTCCGTAGCAAAATCAAAAGCCTTGGTAGAATAGAAGTATTGATGTGTAACTTAGCATGCATCAAGTTACCTCCAAAACACTTACGTTCGACCGACCCTCGCAAATAGCTAAAACTGGTTTATCCAATATCCATCGGATCGAAGATCTAGCATCATCATTACCAGGGATTGGAACATCTACAAGATCCGGGTCACAATCTGTATCTACAATACAGATTGTGGAAATACCCGGAATACTGCATTCTCTGAGAGCAATTGATTGTTCGTGTTGGTCGGCAATTATCGCAATATCGGGTGACTCTGACATATATTGAATCCCACCGAGGCTTTTCCTTAATCTAAACAATTATTTTCTCAAAATCGCGGCCTCACGTTTTGGAAGTCGATCAAATCCCCCTTTATCCGCTTCACTCTGTAAGTATTGAAACCGTCGTAGACGTGTCTCAGTAGTAACCCAGTTTGTTAATGTACCAGATAACCATTTCTCGTTGACGTAATGACATTGAGATCTCAGAGCAGCTGATGCTATCAAATCATTCATTTGATGCTTTGTACCCACAATCAGGAATTCTTTTCCTTCGATGGCTGCATTGAAAACTAAGTCACACGCTTCAGATGAAAGACGAGCAGTCTGAGTTAAATCAAAGATATGAATACCCCTACGTTTCGTAAATATGTAAGGAGACATTTTTGGATTCCATCTCTGAGTTTGATGTCCAAAGTGAATCCCTGCTGCCATCATTTCTTCCAAATCAATAGTCCAATTTTTCTGTTGCATCTTAGCCCCTTTTATAAGAATAAATGTGCATTAGAGTTATTTTAACTAAATATAATAAATCGTTACAATCCATTGATTCATTTTGCACCTTACCATGCGTGAAGAGATTATCTATCACCGTCTAATTTCTTGCTAAACCTCGAGATGAGTAAAAATTAACTCAATTGTTTCCAAATAACTAAACGAGGAGTAAAACCTCGACTTTTACGGTGATTAATTAGACTATTTCTAGCTCCCCTTTTCCAGTGGTTCCCGCCCTTATTTACTAAATGAGACTGTTTGTGTTTATTTACTTTTAATGGACAAACAACTTCTCGACTACCGGTTCCAACCGGGATTGTATCGCCAAGAACAACATTCTCTTTCAATCCTTTCAACCAATCCACTCGTCCGCGAAGGGCAGCTTTAGCCAATACCCTAGTAGTTTCCTGAAAACTAGCTTCCGCCAAAAAACTAGTAGTACTAAGAGAAGCCTTCGTCATCCCTAATAAAGTAGGTTCATAACAAATAGATTTTCTTACTACCCGATTCATTCGTTCCGCTTGTGATAACTCGACAAGCTCTCCGGGTAAGAATACATCAATCACCCCATCCTCGGATACTACTACCCTTGATGTCAATTGGCAAACAATAATTTCTAGATGCTTATCACATATATCGACTCCTTGGGACTCATACACCTTTTGGATTTGATCGATTAAAACTAATTGACAATGCTCCATACTTCTTCCAGCACTTAACAATTGACTCCAGGCATTGCCAACTAATTTGGTACTGCTTTGATACCATCTATCAAAGAAATCTCCGATCTGCGTCGGGATTGAAGTAGTGGAACGGGACTCTAGAAGCTGTTCAATCTTTGGGAGACCTTGCGTAATATCTCCAGATTTCAACCGGTCATATGGTAATGTTATCAGCGTATCTCCTTTTTCCATTATGTCTCCAGAAATCTTGTGAGGATTCGTACCCCGGGTTGCTAGAATCATTTTAGCTGTCCTAATTAATAAATAATTCTGCTGAATAGCTATGACCTGGCCTGACTGGAGACATGAACAGTTTTTGTACAGACATCGATTTTCACCACTCAGTAACCCTAGACTGATTACCATGGTTTTTTTACTAACAATCCCTGCTAATAGAAATCGATAAATAGGATCTTGAATAACATTCTTATTAAAGAAAGGGTTCGTGAGGCCTCTCAATAATACTATGTTTTCATCAATCAAATAAGAATCTCGACATCCCAATTTCTCTTTTGAATTGTGGGAAAAACAGTTTTTTCTAACGAGATATTTGTCGAAGTAACATCGAATTGATGAATAAAAAATAGGCCACGAAGTACCAATTAGGCCTATTTGATCAGCTTTTTCTTCGCTAAGATTGGAACTTACTCTTCTGAACCCCTTTTGAACATGTGGGTTTACATAACCTTGCAAGACAAATCTACATTTGGAACTTTGTGATAGATTTATTTTCTTCTCTCTGGTATAAAAGAAACCATTTTTACAAGCATCCGATTCATGTAAATAATCCAGAATTTCTCCTTTGCAATCATTATTACTTGAATCAATAAGCAAGTTGGGACGATACAAATGGAAGGGTGACAGAATCAAAAGGCATTGTGTTGGTCCTAATAAAGTCACGTGGGTTCTACTATGGTGATTGACGATTGATTCACTACAATTATTAGACAAATCAACTTGATTGAAAGAGTAGTTGTCTAGAAGCACTAATCCTTGGAAAACCTTATTAACTCCACTAATTCTTCTTCGTTTGGGGGGATACATCAAGCGATTTACCTGAAGAAAAGTCGTGAGTAAATTACCTATTTTTACATTAATAAGGCAAAGATAATTTCTTTGTCTAAGAGATTTTTCGTGCCAATAGTTCTTCCACTCAATAAGTAGACGAATTCGAACTAATTCAAAAACCCTATGGTTTGTTATTTTGACCCTTTGACTAGGTTTGGATCTTTTAAAACAAACAAATAAAAGGATCTCAGCTTTTGCTCGTCTCTGCGTTTTCGGTTTGTCAAAGCGAGATAGTGGTTGAGCCATAGAATCGCTCGATACGTGATGCAAGACCACTGGTATGGTAAGGACAGGGGTTTTCCTTTCGCAACAAGATGAGAGTGGTTCAAAGGTAACCCAACTCTCTAACTCAATCTCATGGGAAATCATAATCTTAGTGCCTGGCACTAGTAGGAGATCATTTACCCCCGGTGTAACGCTATTAACCCGCCTCTTCGGATTGTAAATATATCCTGATGAGACTCTTATGAGAGTAGCACCTTCTGACGACCTTTTTTCCATCCGACTCGATTTATCTGTTTCACTATATTTTCGTGTACTTCTTTCGATAGCAGTCTTATTACTATTCCTTATTAGAATAGACAATGGGGATTCTTGCGTAAGATAAACCTCTTTAGAAATTGGGAAGAAAGACCTTATTCTAGCTACTCTGTAACATGAATAAGAACTTCTCCTTTTCATCCTACCGTCTAAAGGTAGTTTCCTTGTATTGAATTGTTTATTAAATCTGAGGGTGCCATAGTTTATAACCCCCAAGTTAACATCTTGATACTTGGGATTTCTATAAGTGGTAAAAATGTGACTCTCCTCCAAGACTTGGTTTAGTTGAGCCTCGATACTAATGATACAATCTTTTTTTTGTTGTTCTAGTAGCAAAAAAACCAACTCCTTGATCTCGGACCGCTCCACTTTAATATTTGAGAGAATATAGTTAGATCTTGGGCTTATTGACCAGTTTGAAAAGTATTTAGAATTGGTTCCAAATTCGTGAGTCCCTTTTCGTAGATCTATGCAATTGCCAGCTCCTATTCTTGCTTTAACTCTTGCTTCAACATGATCTTCCGACTGACTGCCTTTCCTTTTAATAGGAAAAGGTTGGATGCTTAGTCTATCTTGATCTTTATGCAAAAAAGCGCTCTCTACTAAATCAGAGGTCGATCCCGCAAGAATCCAGATATGACTTGCTTCTTGGACGAGACGACCAGTATTACAAATGAAATCACGTATATGCCAAAGGAATTTGCTCCAGTGGATTTCTCCTCCCGAGATTGGATAAATAGGTTTTCGAATACATTCTTTAGGAGGAAACTCTTTGGCTCGTACTTCTGCAATGACTTGTTGCGATTCTACATACTGACCAGTTCGAATCATAAGCAAACTTCGGGCTGGAATAACGGAATCATGTGTACCTCCATAGTTATCAATAAAAAGAGATAAATCATCTCGGCAGAGCCAAGCAGGATGCCCATGTCTTGTACGGGTTGGATAGAGTAATTCTTCGTCAAAACTAGCAAGTCCATTGAATGGGATTCGTATGTATTCTGCAATATCCCCTGTGAACACCCCGCCTGTATGAAAAGTTCTCAATGTCAATTGGGTTCCTGGTTCTCCAATTGATTGACCTGCAATGATACCGACGGCTTCACCTACTTCTACTAAATCGTAATGGGCAAGACTCCAACCATAACACAACTGACAAATCCGGGAAATACTCCTACATGTCAATGGAGATCTTATATATATTGGTTGTGAAAATCCGACTAAGTGACTCGCTAGCTTGTCACTAATATCTTGATTACGGGTAGCAACACATCTGGCATCCCAATAGACATGATCTGCCAACACACGCCCAATTAAAACTCGAAACGAAAATATTCCCATATGTTCGGTATTCTTCGAAGTCAGAAAAGACATACTTTTAGCAGTTTCACAATCTTTCTTACGTACAGCAACGTGTTGAACAACTTCGACAAGTCTACGTGTTAAGTATCCAGCGTCTGAGGTTCGCACGGCGGTATCCACAACCCCTTTGCGGGCACCGTAGCGAGAAATTATATACTCTGTCAGGGATAATCCTTCACGCAGATTTCTCCGGATAGGTAGATCAATCACTTGACCTCGAGGATCCGACATTAATCCCCTCATGCCAAGCAATTGGTGGACCTGGGAGATAGTCCCTCGGGCTCCTGAAAAAGACATCATATGAACCGGATTTTCAGGATCAATCATCTTGAAACTTGGATTCATTTCCCGTTTTGAAGATTCACTTGTGGCATACCAGGCTTCAATCGATTGACGTAACTTTTCTATGGCATGGAGACTTCCGCAACGGTGATGTCGCTTCGAGATGTAACCTTATTTCTCCGCGTCTTGTACAAGCCAATTTCTAGTTGGCACTGCTGATAGGTCATCAATACCCAATGATATAGATGCTTTTGTAGCTTGCTGAAAACCCAAAGTTTTCACTTGATCCAAAATATTTGTTGTAGACGCTATTCCAAAACAAACCACTAACTTGTTGATAAGTCGCTTCATTGTAATCCTATCGAGTGTCTTATTGCAAAAAGGTAACGCATAGTGATCCGTCATTGTGTAGACCTCAACTTAATTTATACAGGTTTTCTTTTAGTAATATCTGATAACACCTTTTTGCCTTTAGTTGATAAATCTTATGCGAGGGATTCATCAATTGATTCATTGACTCTGAAAAAAAAGAAGCTTTATTATTTTCCATTACTACTAGTTAGCCAGTGTCCATGTACTCGGTGTAAACAAGGTGCTGTATCGGGAAAAATTTTCTGATAAACCATGGATCGCTTCTTCTAATTGCTGATTAAATAAAACCCGACCGGTTGTTGTAAGCATATACATACTTGATATAGATCCATCTCTCCATCTTCTAATTTGAGAATTTTCGTATAAGTGGCAAGAAGTCCCTAGAGATTCATATTGAGATTCAAAAGGTAATTCACGATTCTTTGAATTAATAATTTGCAGATCAATCTCCCAACGAAGCCATAATAAATCAAGGGAAACTCCCTGTTTCGATTCTTTAGCTCGAAATAAGTCGCAGTAACTACCAAAATAAGGTATCTTACTAGAAAATAGATTAGTCCTGCTGGTGAGAGTAGGATATCTATTCCGATAAATCCCCTGCCTGTTTCCCATTGTTAGTGCATAAAGACCAAGCAGCATGTCCTGACTCGGTATGGATATGGGATCGCCCGTAGAAGGGGATAATAAATTGATATGCGAAAACATTAATAAACGAGCTTCAATCTGAGCTTCGACAGATAAAGGGACATGAACGGCCATCTGATCCCCGTCAAGATCCGCGTTAGACCCCCCACGAACCAATGGATGCAGACGAATGGCACGCCCCTCTATCAAGATGGGCTGAAAAGCTTGTATGCCCAACCTGTGCAACGTAGGTGCTCGATTCAGCAGTACCGGATGACCTCGCATAACTTCTCGGAGAACCTCAGATATTAAGGAACCCCCCTGTCGTATCAAGGATTTAGCAGCTCTTAAATTACAAGCAAGGTTTCGCCCAATCAGGTTACGAATTAGAAAAGCTTGGAATAGTTCGATTGCCATTTCTAGAGGTAATCCACATTGATGGAGGGAAAGAGACGGACCTACAACAATTACGGAACGACCTGAGTAATCGACCCGTTTTCCAAGTAAATTCTCGCGAAATCGCCCCTCTTTACCCTCAATAATCTCTGAAAATGACTTATAAGGTCTATTATGGATATCTTTCGTTGGTTGCCCACGTATACCACTACCAATAAGAGCATCTACAGCTTCTTGAACAAGTCTTTTTTGACAAACAATTAACCCTTCTGGTGTAAATAAAATACCCGATGGAAATTCACTGAGCGTATTATTTCGGTAAATAATCTTTCTATAAAGTTCGTTAAGATCAGAAGTAATCAATTCGCCTTCATATAACTCGACTATGGGTCGCAATTCGGGAGGAAGAACTGGTATAAGGTTCAACACCATCCATTCAGGTTTCATATTTGTACGTAAGAAATCTTTTGCTAATCTAATTCGTCTGATGAGAAGATCTTTCCTTCTTCGAATTGTTCGATCTTCCCATTCAATCCCAAACGACTTTTGCTTTGCCAATACCTGCCATTCGAAATACGCGCTATCCATAAAATCTTGCAGATTCAAACTAGCTAATCCTTGTTCAACAGCATCTCCCCCCGTAGCGATCTCGTTCCTTTGAATCATGTCATAGTTTCGGTTAGAAAAAAAGGTAGGAAGTAAGCTTCTCCAGGATTGGTCCTCATAATTTATTAAACCCCGTAATCTTAATATCGTAGGCCTACCGGCCACGGGCCTAGCTAGGAAAAGATTGGGATAGGTTATCTCACCCCCCCCCAGAATCGGACAGGATCGTTTCCCCTCATCCGGCTCAACTAACTATTCTCAAATTTACACTCGAACTATTCATATTTCTTTAAATACGAGACAATAAATCATGTATCTCATGGGAAATAAAAAGATTGTTCGTAAATTAACTAGTTGTTCGTCACTCGAGTCCTAAATTTTTTTTCGAGTAGTCTCAATTTATCCATTTTGGATAATATCGAGGTAGTTTTACCTCGCCCTATAATAGTATAATAGAGGATTTTTTTCCTTGTTCCTAATGTGATCATTTACTCCCTTTAGGTCTCCATTCCACTTTGATGGCTACGAATTATTTCAGGAGCTATATGCGATGATTAACTACCTATAACCATTTAGGTATTTCCCACCAGCATAGGGAAAAGCAAAAGACTAAGGTTTCGATGGTAAACACTTTGCTCAATGTTTCTCAAATTAAAGAAACTATGTATTCCCTCTCCCTTTTTGATTTTTTCTTTTATTACAAAGCCTAATTTTAGTGGATTCTGACTTAAGACTAAAGACTAACCATGGGAAGAATTCCTCGTCTTGTATTCAATATAATTAATATCTTACTCTGAGTTGCGCAAGATCCCCTTTGTCTAGTTGAGGGACGCGTCAGTTAGAGGCCTACAATATAAAATGACATATTTTTTTTCAAATTCGTACTGATCAACACGTAAACTCGAGTCACGCATCGCAATAGACTAGGCTTTCCAATTCTTTAAGAGGTTTGGCAAGTAAATTCGCAATATAACTAGGGGTTCGCTTCAGAAACCATACATGTGTTACTGGACATGCGAGTTTGACATATCCCATCCGATATCTACGAACTCGGGAATCAGTAAATTCGACTCCGCAATGCTTGCAAAATCTGGAAGATTCTCCTTCGTCATTGATAAATCGATAGTTTCCACAAGCACAGACTCCACTTTTTATAGGTCCAAATATCCTTTCACAAAATGGCCCATCTCTCTCCGGTTTGTGAGTTTTATAATGCAATGTGTAAGGTTAATCGACTTGCCCAACGACATCTCCATTAGGTAACTCTCTTTCAACCCAACTCCGAATTTTATCAGAAGAGGCTAGCCCAATTCGAAGTTGTGGATAATTAATTCGATGAATCATAGTAATTTATAAGTCGCTTCAATAAGATTTTAAATGTTTTCAACATCCCTTTCCAAATCTTCTTCAGATATAAAATTGCGTTCCAGATTTAGTCCCATACGTCGTAACTCTCGAACTAGCAATCGAAAAGATTCTGGAACGGTATTAGGTTTGCAAACAGGTTTTCCAGTCATAATTGCACTAGGTACTTTGTAACGAGCCTGAATGTGATCTGATTTTGTCGTAAGCATTTCTTGCAACGTGTAGGACACACCAAAACCCTCTAAAGCCCAGACTTCCATTTCTCCAACTCGTTGTCCCCCTCGTCTAGATTTCCCTTTTAGAGGTTGTTGTGTGACAAGTGCGTAGGGACCACTAGATCGTGCATGAATCTTATCATCAACCTGATGAATAAGTTTCATTATATAGGCTTTCCCAATTGTAATAGGTTGTCCGAAAGGATCACCGGTTCGTCCATCAATCAATCGACTCTTTCCGGGATGATTAGGTTCAAATAGCCATGGCTTATTGGTCTTTGCACCCGCTTCATAAGGTTCGGCAAATACGAGTTTTCGGGAAGCTTCCCGTTCATATCTTTCGTCGAAGGGTACGACACGGTAATGAGTTTTCAGAAACTCCCCAGCTAACCCCGGCAAGCATTCGAAAATCTGTCCTACATTCATTCGGGATGGTACTCCTAGAGGACTTAGTATCATATCGACCGGCGTACCATCTTGCAGGTAAGGCATGTCTTGTTTGGGTATTATTTTGGACACAATACCTTTATTTCCATGCCTACCGGCTACCTTGTCACCCACCTGTATCTTACGTCTCTGCAAGATATAAATATGAATCATTTCCAAATCATTTGTGGCATCGTTTTCAGGGTAAACCCACCTAACATCAATGACTCGGCCTCTACCCCCAATGGGTACTTTCATACAACTTTCTCTTGCATTAACCAATTGTATACCGAAAATGGCTTGTGATAATCTACCTTCTGGAACACGTGATGAACTTGCTCCCCCTAGGGGTGTTAGTTTACCCACCAAAACGTCTCCCGCCTCCACCCAAGATCCTGATCTTACGAGCCCATTATCATCAAGGTGTCGAAGGACATAATTATCTAATTGCGGTATTTGCTTGGTAATCCGTTCGGGTCCTTGATTTGTTGCACAGATTTCAACCTCATGTTTTTCGATATGCAGGGATGTGAAGATATCTTCATATATCAAGCGTTCACTAATTAACACTGCATCTTCGAAATTGTATCCTTCCCACGGCATATATGCTACTAATATATTTGTACCCAGGGCCGATTCCCCCCTTACAGTTGCTGACCCATCCGCTATGATTTGCCCGCTTTTCACTAATTCTCCCATCGAAACAGCTGGTTTTTGATGTAAACAGGTATTGTTGTTGGAACGCTCATATGTTTTCAAGTCCCTAACCGTATTTATAAGAAAGGGATCTAATTTGTCACTTATCGCTTCGTTCCTACGAGATAGTTCAATCCTATTACCAGCAATATCTCGAATTTTCCCTTGATGTATGGATATGGCTACACTCCCTGAATCCGAAGCTATTTGGCTTTCCAACCCAGTTCCTACAATGCATCTTTCGGACTTAACTAGCGGGACCGCTTGACGTTGCATAGTGGAACCCATCAAAGCACGATTTGCATCATTATGTTCAATGAACGGGATTAGAGAAGCTCCAACGGAGAAATGATGTAGAGGATGAACGCTTCGAAAATCGACTTGTTCCCAAAGAACGCTGATAAACTCTTGTTGGTATCGAACTGGTATGATTTCTCCCTCCGAAGCTCTCCATTCGGATAATAACGAATTTTCAGTTGCTAGTCGATAATAATCATCGTCAGCAGGTGATAAATTAACTAACTGTTTTTCCCCTGAAGAATCTGACATTTCAAGGTAGGGACTATCCAAAGAGCCCGAATTGCTAACGCCTGCTTGAATTGCTAATGAAGAAATCAGTCCAGCATTCATACCTTCTGATGTATCGATTGGACAGATGCGTCCGTAATGACTAAAATGAATATCTCTAGCTTGAAAACTAGCGGTGCGACGTGTCAATCCACCAGGACCCACAGAGCTTAATCTTCGTTTATGAACCATCTCTGATAATGGGTTTGTTTGATCCAAGAACTGCGATAAGGGATGTGAACAGGAAAATTCCTTGAAAGCTGCTATTACTGGTGCAGGTGTAATCAACCCTCGAGGAGTTATTGGACGTTTGCGTCTCACGGCTCTAGATAAATTTTATCGAATCAGATTCTCTAGACGATTTAAAGCTAGTTTCAATTGGTCCTGAAGCAAATCTGCTACAGATCGAACACGTCGATTTTTCAAGTGATCAATATCGTCGAGTTTGCCCTTTCCATAACTAATTTCGACCAAGTGATCTGCAACTGATAATATGTCTTGGGGTAACGAAAAATACTCTGTTTCAGGTATGTTGAGAGTTAACTTAGTGTTAATATTTCGTCGACCAATCCGTCCCAATTCAAATCTCTGTTGGAAGAACCTCTTTTATAACTCCTTAAATATGGGTTCAGAAAAGAATATATCTGTATCTGTGGCAGAATAGAGGTGTTTGTAAAGCTCTGCTATGGCATCCTCCGATGAATCAATAAGTTCCTTTTGCTTATTTAACATATTTTTGAAAATTCTAGGGTAGCGGGCGTTTTGTAGAATATCTCTTTTGCTTAGCCCCATAGCTATTGGTAAGATTAGAATGGATATCTTTCTTTTCTTGCTAATACGAACCCAAATCCTATCCCTCTTATCCATCTCTGGTTTAAATCTCCCTCCCCAATCTGATATTGCAATGCTAGTATACGCAAGAAGCCCGTTATGGTCTGATTCGCGACTGTAGTAAATACCGGGACTCCTTAATATTTGATTGACTAAAACTCTGTTGATCCCGTTTATTAGAAAAGTACCTTCAGAATTCATCCAAGGAATAGAGCCTAACCGTACATCTTCTTCTCGCACTATTTGATCTTTCTTGTAAATAACTTACACTGGTACATATGGATCGGCGGAATACGTAATACACTGATACGCGGCATCTCTCTCTCCAACAGAAGGTTCTGCCAATCGGTACCGATTGCTAATAAATCAGAATTCGACTTCCTTATCTGTATCTTCAAGTTCTGGGAAATTTTTGAGTTCCTCGAGCAATCTTTCATTAACAAAACGATGAAATCCTTCGAATTGAATCCGTGCAAGTTCAGGGAGTACGGGCATATCTCCATCTCCTCCTATCAAGATGATATATCTAAACTAGACCTACCTACAATTCAATTCTCGAAGAAAGAAAAACTCAAACCTTGCGTCTACATTCCAGAATTCTGGTTCCTTTGCCGATCTTCAGTAATTTCTCGATACTATGATTTATGATCTCACTCTGTCGCATAGCGGAGCGATCTGAAAGATCTATCTAAATAAAACTAGAACAATAGCTATAGGAAATAGATTCTATAAATGTATTGTCGAAACCGAGGGAAGACGTTATGTGGGTAAGTAGTGGAAAAGAATGAGAGTAAATAAATATTAGAATCTTTGTTTTTTTTTTATCTATTACCTATAACTCTCTATAGAATCCTATAGAGAGTTATAGGCTATATCTCCATTTCTTGCATTTACCCAGCGATTTACATTTACATCTCGAATCTCTTTGATAACTGTAGATATAGGAAAAGAAGTACCTTCAGAATTCATCCACTTCTTTTTGGAGCATTAATATCGAGAAAATGGTTTGTTTTATGATCCAACTTGGGAGATTAGAATCTAATTGAGATTTAAATCTTAGTAGATTAAGATCGATTCTATAACCATTATATGGATGTGCTAGAGACAATTACGTATTCGAGTAGTAAAAAAAAATAAACAGGGAACAGATGTAAGTAATTAGCTTTTTTGTGATTATATCACATTATAAGAGGATGTTGATTGCTTAAAAATCTTAAGCTTGTAGAAGAAACAGTTAGATATCTTTCCACTAATTCTATGTACCAAAAACATCTCTAATTGCATTTTTTAGTATGAACAAGTAAAAAGATACTTACTGGGTAAAAGGGTATAAGACTCGTGTTTACATGATTTTTCACAAGTAACTTGATCTGGTTATTCTGCTGAGGGTTGACCTTTTTCATACTTGGAAAAGTCGTAGGCAGGATAATTCGGGTATGTCGGAATGGTTGTTTACCATGGTAAAGTACCGCCCCAAGAATGAGCTTTACCTAGGTGCCAAGAAGGTACCCTTAGCAGGAAGCCTCTATGAATCGTATGTGGAATACGTGGATGCGCAGGGAATTGAGCCAGTCTCCTACTATTCCTTTGGGGACGTAATGGATGACACGCTAAGGTCGATGGGCTATCTAGACATAGTAACTAAACGGAAAGCGCAGGGAAGAGTGATTCTAGGCTTGGATCTCAAGGAAGGAGAACCTTTAAGAAGGAACCTGAGATCGAAGGTGGTGAAGTATCTTATGGAGGAGGACCCTTGGGAGGGTTTTGGGGCGGATAAGGAGTTGTTTGAGAGATTCTCTTGCGATGACCCTGAGGAGAAAGAGGCTGTGAGTATCGAACCGATGGAAACTCTCAAGACTTTTGAACCAGTCGAACCAATAGATAGTCTCTGTAGGGTTGACACAATCGATTGTGTCGATTGTGTCGATTGTGTCGATTGTGTCGATTGTGTCGATTGTGTCGATTGTGTCAATGTTTTTGATGATTTTGTAGATTTAGGGGATTTAGGGAATCATGCAAAAGAAGCGGTTGTGGTTGGTTTAGACCCAGAGACGGTAGAGACAAGGAAACTCCCAGAGATACCTCGTCTAAAATCCCCTCCGAAGAGGCCTAACTGTGATGGGGTCAATTGGACTGACCTTCTGGAAACTAGAATAGGATGTCTCACCCCGTTAGAAGAAAACAAAACGAAGGGGTTTCTGGAAGAACATCCCAGACTTTTCGAAGCGTGGGCCTCCCTGCAAGAGGACTGGACCGAGGATAGGATAGTGGAGGAGGCGGAAGATGTCCTCCTAACGAACAACACCGTGAAAAAAGCCTTAGGCCGCATATATAACCACTGGGAGAAAGATAGACCCTCTTCGTATCTCAATCTTCCCCCTAAGCTGGACCTCTCAACCACGATGACAGGGGTGGAATACCCTCTCGCATCCGATCTAGAGAAGTGCCTCCATAGGTTGAGAGAGTTGCCCACCCACTACGAGGAGCTACTCACAACCCTAAACGAGGCGACAACCACCATTGTGAATACTAGCTATATGCTTTTTAGGTTATTTAGGCGTCAAGGGAGTACGTATTTCGATCGAGGATGCCCTATCAAGGGCTTATTTGCCACATCCTACAAAGATTCTCCTTGTTATCCTAGGCTTATCCCACTCAATCAAGGGGGATCTGGCACCATATCTTGTATACGACGAGACTGTAAGGGGGTTATTCGAAGGCTTATAGACCACTTTCTACTTCCTGAGCATCTAGTTCTTTTTGAAATAGATATGGTGGCCTGTCACACAGGTATCTATGCCGGCTTAACGGGGGAGGTATCTGCACCCCATACGTGGGAGGCGTACAATACAGGCCAATTCTGGTCTCATATCCAGCATAGGTGGGGAGAGGATGTTCCAAAGAAAATCCTAAAAACCATCTTATACTCGGGTCTCAATGGGGCTAGTCTTAAGGGAAAGGGGGCCATCCGTTCCAAGGTGAAGAGATTCTATGGGGAACAAGATGGGATCTCCTTTGATGAGTATCTTCAGAGGGTGCTACGCCACCCAATTCTCTTGGAGCTCGCATTGTTTCAGTCTACGTTAAGCCAAAGGGATAAGATTTATCTGCCCTCTCGAAAGAGTCCGTATTATGGGAAGTTGGAGGAGGAGATGTACGGGAAAGCAGGAGGAAGTAGGTATCACGAGGGGCTCCTATCCTCTCGCATATTAGCGTCCCATGAGGTTGTTCTCCTTGCTTACCTAGTGGATATCCTCTGTAGGGAAGGGCTAGGCATTCCTATCAGCCTAGAAAATGACGCTCTACTCTTTCTCACCCGCAAGCACCAATGTAACAAGGTCTTTGCTAAGCTAGATGAACACTTCCAAGCGTGTAGCCTTCAATTACTGGGTGTGAGGATTTCCCTAGAGAGAAAATAAGGAAAAAGAGCCTAATACAAGAAAAAGAGAAAAAGGGGAAAAAGGGGAAAAACATCGACACAATCGACACAATCGACACAATCGACACAATCGACTCGAGAGAAAATAAGGAAAAAGAGCCTCCCTGTGGCCAATACAAGAAAAAAGAGAAAAATGGAAAAACATCGACACAATCGACACAATCGACACAATCGACACAATCAAAACCTTAAAAACACATTTCTCTAACAAGGAGGTCTGTATGCATGCTCTCGCTACTCTAATTGGCCTATTTGGTGTGATGAAGTTTATTATGGATCGCGCGTTTATCTTTGCTTTTGAGCAAATGCGGTATGCTATGGAAGAGGTGCTGAAGAAAGGGCAGCTGACGAGCGAGGATCAACAACGCATACTAACAAATACAACCTCTAAGTTGTGGGACAATTCTCAGCTGGCGGAAGAATCTCGTAAGGTAATTTTCTGGTCACGCCTAGGAGTTACTGCAGGCTCCTTCTACCAATACATGGTTCCGGGCCCTGTACGCACTGTCTTATTTGTTCCCACCTATGTTCTTACCTACCCCGTCCGTATCTTTGTGGAGAGGAAGAAGATGCAAGCCCTCAGAGAGCGTACCCGCGAGATGGCCATTAGTGGGCTGTGAAGCTTCCTTATCCCTCTGGCCCTTGGTATACTAACGGCGTCTGCTCTTGTACAAAAGGTTGACTATGTAAGTATTATTAATGGAAAAGAACCTGATGGTACTGAGATAAACCACCATATCCTTACGCGAGTGGTTATAGGCCCCGGACGTTTTTCCTTTTCGTTGCCCTACCACCCCATTTTTTACTTTGTTTCTTACGCCGTTGTGATGGTTACTGTTTTTCACACGGTGAGCTTTTTCTTTATCCTACACAGTAGCTTATCCACTGATAGTGCAGGTAGACCCCAACCACACTAGATTAGGGGGGGATTGACAATATGCGCGCAAATAGTATCCCCTAATTAGGGATGGTTCCTAACAAGTATATCCTTGGCACTCTTTTCAACGAGAAATAGCTTGGCACTCTATCAAACAATAACTTGCGTCGTGTACATGGGAGCTATAAGACATATCTAGCTCCCATGTACCCTCACTATTACTTTGCATGTGGTGGCTCTGCCAAGGGTGACGCATCGACTCACATCGAGCCTTATTTGTGGCTATCTCCCCTCTCGTCGTTTATTAAGTGTCTCATCCAGCCCTTTTACAAACGAGGATTTGATAATGAATACTAGCCCCGAGGGACGTAACCCCTCTGAATTTCACCAATCTATTGATACAAATAGGCTAAGACTGGATTCTCTCATGTTCTTAGAGCTAGACCAATGGATTGCACTCCACATTGATTGTTGAGGTGCCTTCCGCAAGGCTGCCGCTAAAGACGGCTTATACCCTATATACCCTTTACTGTGAGAAGGAGGAACTGCCCAGCGTACCTATTCAAGCCTTTAATCGCACCCTTGAGATGATTCAAACATCTAAATGGCCGTCCGTGCGAAAGCGCCGGGCCGCTAAGGGTATCATCTACGAGAATTTGACTATTCGAGCATGGGCTCCTAAACGTATAGACCACTTAAATAAAGGTGGGGAGGACTTCCCCCGTAAAGTAGTTTTGTGTCCTGCTTAACTCTTTAGGAGAAGTCATCTTAACTCTAATTTACCTTAGAACTTAGGAGGTTGCATGAAGAATGGGGAAAGACTCAGAAAGATGTTGGCGGGTCATTTGTATGGTGATGTTAGCCCACCGCCATCCCACACCCGCAAAAAGAAAAAGACTAAGAAGGAAGAGGATTCCGCTCGCATGGAAAATAATCCACTCTACCTGGCCTACGATGTAGGTGGTCCTTATCCTAATCCCGCTAGTGAGGAGTATCAGGATCATACTAGTGGTGAGACGCGCATAGACGTAGAACCTGATCCTATGGAAACTTTCTCACCCCTTAGCGATACCGCCACCTATAATACTGCATCTACCAGCCTTCCGGGTGGCTTCTTTCACAGCGAAATATCGGAGGTAACAAGCATGCCCACAAACAGCAGACGCCCTTCAGATTCTGATTTTAATGACTATAACCCTCCTATCGATGTTGTTAACCTGCACGTGATTGGTACTCCTCCCCGTGGATACCGTGAGGTAGAAGAACCTCCCCTTAAGCGATTCTTTAGGGAAGTCAACCGGATATGGGTGGCACCCATGTTGGCAGGGTTACCTGCATGGTTTGATAACTGGTGGAAAAAAGGGCGGAAAGGGAAGTCTGTTAACAAAGCTACCGGGGCCGGTGCTGCTCTACAGAAAGTTCTTCTGTCGGATGGTCAGTATTTGATCGTACAGATAGCCTTTGTCGTGTGTGGCTTCTTATTTCTTGCTTTTTTGGTGTATGCTTGGCTCGAACGAAGAAAAAGAATCCGAGAAAATGTTCTTGACTTGAACCCTTCCAACATTAGGAACAACAAGGTAGTGCAACTTGTTCCCAGGAGGAAGTACCTACAAGATCTAACCAAACGACGTTTGGGTGGCCAATCGGAACCCATAAACAACCCGAAGAGGAGCCGTATTCACAGCCTCATGTGTCTAGACGCTCTCCTCATCCTTATCAGTATCCACCCCTTACATACCATTCTAAAGAGAGGAGGTAGATAATTATGCCTATTGACCGGTTTGATGAAGTGGCTCTCAAGGCACGAAGAGGGGATGTTCTTACGGTAACCTGCTACTACGGCCCAAAAGACTCTCCAAAGGGAATGAAGTATCCTCTTCGGTTAGACTTCGAAGTCCAAAAGTGGCCGGCGTCAGCCAACCTCAGGGGATTTGCCTACTCTTTTGCTTCCATGTGGTTAGATACCGTTCTCCTTCCCTTAAGTCGGCCGATATCAAGTGGTTCAAGTTAACCCTACGCCTGTCGGGACTATCCTACCAGGTTCCCTTGGTAGGTAAGTATGGCCGTCTCGAAGGGACACCGCCGTCTGATAGGTTATTTGCCGTCAATTTGATTCCGCGGGATAGCGCGAGGGGAAATAAGAATTTCCGTCTACGCGGGGTGTCCGACCTTTATGAAAAGTTTGACCATCCCGACCAGAAAGATCCTCACCTAGTAGAAAATACACAAGTACTGGAGCAGGCCCTTGTATCCCCCTTCTCATTAATTATGGGAGAGAAAAAGCAGAGCTCTTTGGAGGAGGCCATTTTGCGCTACGTGCGTCTTCCTGATCTAAAAAGGGGAGCTAAGCGGGAGCAGGGACAGAAGGGCAAGGCAATGCCCATCCAATTTACTGCCGCTTTTTGTATTGGATTTCAATGAGAAACGAAAGAGTCGAATTGTTGTTCTAGAGCTTTTTTACGGAGATTTCAATAAGAAACGAAAGAGTCGAATCGTTGTTCTAGAGCTTTTTACGGAGATTTCAATGAGTATATTAGCGCCTGATGGCCCTAAGACACAACCCAATAAACCGTTTCTCTCCCTATCTGAATTGGAGGGCTGTGCTATCCTGGATCTCTTATCACAGGGATCCAGATTGTATTATCAGAGAGGGAAGGAACGCATTTCGGGTGATCCACAGGTTTTGTTCTCTCATCTAGTAAGCGGAAATCGTTTACTTAGTGCCCAATGCCCTTGTGATTCTGTAGGCGTTGATGTGGGATTGAGGTTCGTCTAGAATACTTTCTGCGAGGTAGATTAACCATGCTAGGACCCGGAAGATGCATGGAATCCTCTAGCATGATTGGGTGATATCCCCCCTTCTTTGCTCCTCGGGGAGGGAGGGTAGGCGTTACAGTAGATAAGTTAGCACATTCCCTATGTTCGAAGATGGAATAGCCTATATGAGCAAATAACTTCTAAAAAGAAGGAGTTGGATAAAAAAACCCTGCAGTTCCAAGCCCGATGCCTTTGTAAACCAACTTTATAGGATGATAAAGAAAATGACTTAATAAATATTGTTGAAAGAAATCTTGTACTAAGAGATAGCAAAGGTCTCCACGAAAGAGAATCCTTGGAATAGAGTGTAAACAAGGGATTGGCTTGATTTTACCAACAAAAATATCTCTGGTTTTGGAACTATAAGATTGTTGACTTTGAAGGTCATTCCTACGTAGACTTCAATCAAATCAAATTCCAATTGGGATTGTAGTTCAATTGGTTAGAGCACCGCCCTGTCAAGGCGGAAGTTGCGGGTTCGAGACCCGTCAATCCCGATACGAAAAGAGTACTAATTTATCCAGCACACCCCCTGCTCTACTTAAGGGCCAAGATTGGCTACTACTTAACCTTGCAAGAATGCAAGTAGTGGGTCGAGCTGGATTCGAACCAGCGTAGGCGTCGCCAACGGATTTACAATCCGTCCCCATTAACCGCTCGGGCATCGACCCTATGAATAGAACTATTGAGTTCTATCATAAGTAGAATCTAGTTGTCTCTTTAACCTATCATTTGCATAAGGTAAGTAGCTACCTACACTTTCTCTATCAAGAATAAACTGGCTAGTGGTTAAATACCCCCAGGGGAATTCGAATCCCCGTCGCCTCTGTGAAAGAGAGGTGTCCTAGGCCTCTAGACGATGGGGGCAAAAGCATTCATAACTAGGTTAGTTTAACTAACCCTAAGTTGTCAATCCAAACGCAGGCACTTCTGGAAGGAATCACAATAAATATTCTAGCGTCCAACCAAAACCCAGTGGAAAGAGGGATTTAGATCATTTCTGAGAGAGTTCTAGGCTCGCCACGGAGGAATGAGAACAATTAACTATTTTAACACTGAATTAATAAATAGAAGGTAGGTATTTGTGGAATAGAAGTGTATGATATACTATGTACTGAATATGATAAGATTGAATGCAATACTTTGGTCTGACTTAACTAGAAAGATCTCATTCGGTCAACCCGACTAACTAGAAATAGACGGTTCATAATAAAATATGAGAGTTCCCATATATGGGATCACTTAGGGTATTCACAATTAACGATTTGAACTACCAATATGGAAGTAAACATTGTTGCGTTTGTAGCCACCGCACTTTTTATCCTAATTCCAACCGCTTTTTTACTTATTCTGTACATTCAGACAGCCGCTCGAAATAATGACTAGTTCTAGCCAATAAAATGAGAGTTGGTCATTAATTAAATAATCTTTTATGTTTAGGAACAGTTATATATCCCTCTCACTAATTGCAGTGGTTTGCTTTATTAGTTTTCTAGTTTATACTGATAACTATTTCCAACTAATAAGTAAGAATTGATAGATCAGTTGATTGATCTATCAATTTCGAATATCCAGCGAGTTTATACTATCTCAAATAGGTTTTCCTTTACAAACAATAAAGGGTTGGGAATCTTAGTTTTATCTAATTTTGCCTACTCGTAAACTTGCAGATAATATATTAACCCAAATGAGATGGGATGAGAAATGTCCAAACAATATCAATTCCTTTGAATGTCAACTAGGAACTTTACTAATTCCAGGCTTAGAAAGATTTAATAGTTTGCTAGAAGGTGATCTTCTATCTCATGAGATCATAAAAATATGATAGAACCATGCAGCAATTGCGTCTCCTCTAAAACCCTAAGCTTGCCTAATATCTCAACTCTGTTGCAAGAAGAGATCTTAACTACAAAGAAATGAGTGTTATGGCATAGATGCTTCCGTATCTCTATGTGCTATATTCTATATGACCTTAATTTGAGTAATTAATAAAAAAGAACTTTTATACTATATTTATAGGCCGCCTCTTCCCCAAACTACAAGCGAGAGAGAAAATGTGAAGATTACCGTCAATGCAGCCCAAGCTATCGTGACTAAGTCCATAGTTACAACTCCTATTTTATTGATTCACCAATTCTTTCTTTTACCTATGTCAACAAGTTGCAATCCCAGATAAAGATCCAGTGTTGCAAAAAATAAATACGATCAAATAGATTTTTCTATAGGATAGTATCCTAGTCTCGAGAAAGAACCAATATTATAAACCAAGATGTTTTTTAAATGTTGCCAATTTATTTTTGAAAGAATTTCCAGTTCCTATTCACAATAGACCTAATAGTGATAAAATACTTTGGGATTGTCGATGAGTGACGCGTTGAGACACAAGGTCTGTGCCAGACTATAATAAACTATTAGAGCAACTCAACCTGTTTCCGATTTCGACACACTAAACAATCCCCATATAATAGTTAACTAAAGAAAACTATGTGAATTCCATCTTATAAATAGGATTCACTATCTACACTTTTGTCCTATTCCTAAGGCGATACCCAGATTTGAACTGGGGAATCGAGGATTTGCAGTCCCCTGTCTTACCGCTTGACTATATCGCCATCGCCTTATTCTACGGATTCTCTACCTTAAAACAAAGTAACCTGTACAGGTTTACAACGAATATCTTATCCGTTCAAAAAAAAATCAGATATAGTATTCACAGTATACTACTAAACTGAGAAATTAGCAACTATTTTTTAGATAGTTTACAAATATCAAATGGATGGATTGCTGTATAACTTTATTGCACTATGTTTTTATGCAAAACCTAGAGTCTAGGTGAGAATTTATGTGAGAGATTACCATATGTATTTCCATTCGAAAATAGTAAAACGAGAGTTTTACTTACGATAGGCGGATAGCGGGAATCGAACCCGCGTCACCTCCTTGGCAAGGAGGTATTTTACCATTCAACTATATCCGCAGAATCTGACACTTTTATTATAGAATGTGTCTTGTGTCCATTTGCAATGAAATCATTATAATCCCCATATAAACCCCACATAAGGATGTGGGGCCAGATCTATCTACATTATGCAAGTCTTTTCTACTATCTAATCTAGAGAAAAGAACCGTCTCTTATTGAACATTCGTCATCTTTACCTATCATAGCTTATGCATACTTAGAAAAGTAAAAACAGAAAAGCAGGGCAGGTTAAGATCTTAAGAAATAAAGGAATTGGGTATACCTACCGAAAAGACTAATCCAATCCATAATGAGGCTCCCGAAAAGACAATATTCTTATTACCAGACCATCCTTCAGGAGACGCAAACGCTACCGGCACACCTACAACTAGTAAAAATGAAATAGTAATTAAGGAAAATAAAGCGAACTGAAAAGCGATAGTCATAGTTCCGATTCCTTCCACATAAGGGATTCTTTAGATGTACCACTTGATCCCCTTCCAACGGAGCTTTTGTTAGATTCTAGTTTATAGGGAGCAAACTTAGCTTCACAGAACTATTAGAGTTCTAGTAGCAACGTTTGAAATACCCTATAATAGAGCACTAGGATTTGATACGTGGAAGATTATTTTTCTTGTTTAGGAGAGATGGTCGAGTGGTTTAAGGCTCCAGTCTTGAAAACTGGCATGGTAGCAAAATACCATCGAGGGTTCGAATCCCTCTCTCTCCTACTTTTCTAATGTTTATACCAGACGGAGAAAAACGTAAAAGGGTGATAGCTTAGTTGTCACCAAATAAGACGGAGAGCTCTCCAATAGCGAATAAAAATAAATCTAAGATTATTCTGGTGATAAAACAGTAGAATCTATCTAGCTATCTGGATAGCTAGATAGATAGATTTTAGTAAAAAGATAGATTCTAGTAGAAACATGTGACAGATTTAGTAATGCTGAATATCACAAGAATTCCTTACAGTTATTACTAGTACATCTTTTTTACTTGCTATCCGATGGGAACTCTTTTTCTTTTACCCATCTTTTCTTCTTTTTTATTTGAAAATCTGTACACATTTCTCAGATGGTAATTCTAATTTAAAGGGGTCATAGAAAGGACAGGTTCAGTATCACGGTCAATTCCTTTCTCAAACCCGGCAGCGGCTGCTCGAGCTCTACCTGCATGCCAAAGATGACCCACAAAAAAGAAAAAGCCCAGAACAAAATGAGAGGTTGCTAACCAACTTCGCGGAGATACGTAGTTGACAGCATTGATCTCAGTAGCTACCCCACCCACGGAGTTTAAAGATCCTAAGGGTGCATGAGTCATATATTCTGCGGATCTACGTTCTTGCCATGGTTGTATATCCCTCCTCAACTTGCCAAGGTCTAAACCGTTGGGCCCTCTTAGAGGTTCTAACCAAGGAGCGCGTAGATCCCAAAAGCGCATAGTCTCGCCCCCAAAAATGATTTCTCCGGTCGGAGACCGCATCAAGTATTTTCCCAAACCAGTTGGTCCCTGAGCAGAACCAACATTGGCGCCAAGACGTTGATCTCTTACGAGGAAAGTAAAAGCTTGAGCCTGAGAAGCTTCCGGTCCGGTGGGTCCATAGAATTCACTAGGATATGCTGTATTGTTGAACCATACGAAGCAGCATGCAGTAAAACCAAATATAGCAAGAGCTCCTAAACTATAAGATAAATAAGCCTCCCCAGACCATATGAAAGCTCGACGAGCCCAAGCAGACGGTTTCGTTAATATGTGCCAAATCCCACCAAAGATGCAAATGGAACCTAGCCAAACATGTCCTCCGATAATATCTTCCAGATTATCTACACTTGCAATCCATCCTTCTCCACCAAACGGAGATTTTAATAAATATCCGAAGATAATGTTAGGATTTAAGGTAAGGTTTGTAATTTCTCTTACATCTCCACCACCGGGTGCCCATGTATCATATAATCCTCCAAAATAGAGTGCTTTAAAAACTAAGAGGAAAGCCCCGAGTCCTAATAAGATGAGATGAATACCAAGGATTGTGGTCATCTTATTCTTATCTTTCCAAGTGTAACCAAAGAAAGGAAAAGATTCTTCCAAGGTCTCGGGACCGAGCAAGGCGTGATAGATGCCTCCAAAGCCCAAAACCGCAGAGGAAATCAAATGGAGTACTCCAGAAACAAAGTAGGGGAAAGTATCGGACACTTCCCCACCGGGACCCACCCCCCAACCCAACGTAGCCAGGTGGGGTAGTAAAATAAGTCCTTGTTCATACATAGGCTTCTCTGATACAAAGTGAGCTACTTCAAATAGATTCATAGCTCCAGCCCAAAAAACAATAAGCCCGGCATGAGCTACGTGGGCACCAAGCAATTTACCAGACAGATTAATCAATCGGGCGTTCCCTGCCCACCAAGCAAAACCTGTGGTTTCCTGATCGCGACCACCCAGCAAAAGGGTTCCATTAAAGAGCGTTTCCACGGGGTAAAACCTCCTCGGGGAATACAAGATTTTCGTGAGGCTGATCCTGAGCTGCCATCCAGGCACGGATCCCTTCGTTTAGTAAGATATTTTTTGTATAAAAGGTCTCGAACTCAGGATCTTCTGCTGCACGGATTTCTTGGGAAACAAAATCATATGCACGCAAATTCAATGCAAGACCAACCACCCCGATAGCACTCATCCACAAACCCGTCACTGGCACAAATAACATGAAGAAGTGTAACCACCGTTTATTGGAGAAAGCAACACCAAATATTTGGGACCAGAATCGATTTGCAGTTACCATCGAATAAGTCTCTTCAGACTGAGTTGGATTGAACGCTCGAAATGTATTTGCACCATCGCCATCTTCAAATATAGTATTTTCGACCGTAGCACCGTGAATGGCACATAGAAGAGCAGCACCAAGAACTCCCGCAACCCCCATCATATGAAACGGATTCAAAGTCCAATTATGAAAACCTTGAAAAAAGAGGATAAATCGAAATATAGCCGCTACACCGAAACTAGGTGCAAAAAACCAGCCTGATTGTCCTAGAGGGTAAATTAAGAAAACAGAAACAAAGACCGAAATTGGAGCGGAAAAAGCTATTGCATTATAAGGACGTAGTTGCACGGATCTAGCTAATTCAAATTGTCGTAACATAAAACCAATTAAGGCAAAAGATCCATGAAGAGCAACGAAAGTCCATAAGCCTCCCAATTGGCACCAGCGCGTGAAATCCCCTTGTGCCTCAGGACCCCACAACAGAAGCAAAGAATGGGCCAAACTATTAGCGGGGGTAGAGACTGCAGCAGTTAAGAAATTGCATCCCTCTAAATAAGAACTCGCTAACCCATGAGTATACCACGAAGTAACAAAGGTCGTACCTGTGAACCAACCGCCTAGAGCAAAATAGGCAGTGGGAAAAAGTAATAGGCCGGACCAACCGACAAATACAAAGCGATCTCTTCTCAGCCAATCGTCCATACTGTCAAATAAGTCTTTCGGTTCTTTGGAAGATTTTCCAATAGCAATTGTCATATCTACTCTCCCCGCTAAACCCCTCAAACCACTTCTGGGTTCCCCCTTCTTCCTTTTTCACTGCACTTGACAAGTCAGTGGATTCATGGAACTCTCTTTACTATAACATGAGCTACCTAGATCATACAAAAGTACTTTTGCCAAGATTCGTCATGCAAGATTGAGATCTGTAAGGTTCTCATCAGGGTTTCTGAGTCTTCCCTGTTCTTTTTTTACTTTCCGTTAATGTACCCAACTAATTCTCTTTTTTACCTTGCTTTTTGATCTCTTAATCTTACTTGTTTCAAGTTGCATAATCTAGTTTCTCGAAGGTGGGTCAGACCTCTCTTTTCTTCCTAGGCTTTGTTAATTATTGTAACACAATAACAAATCCCGCTCAACGTAAGGAAAGAAATCATCTTTGGAAGCTTGCTATCATATTGGATAGATACCAAATCTGAGGATGTAAAGGATGTTACGCATGGGAATCCATGAAACTCTTAGTTAATCTTGTACCTACTACCTCTCGTAGTCCTTTTAATAATCTGCCGGAAGTCCCAAAGAAATTGGGATATTCACTCTTATTTATAAGAGCAGCAGTCTATTCTTGTTCATCCACGCCTCATTATATTTCCAAAAATAAAATAGATGCCATCGAAATAGCTAAAAATGTCTCCATTTCAAGTTTGAGCACTACACAAACAAATGTTAACTTTTGAGAAATGTGGGAAACACAAATGTCACCAGAACAGAGATTCAAAGGGATTTTCCTAAAGAGAAATCCCCGTGAAGAACAAACAGCGGGGAGAAAGTATTCCCTAAGCACCTGCTATTTTTTTTTATACTTCCTTTTACAACTGTATGTATATAAAGCTGTAGATAAATATCTCTATTTATTTCTATCCGTTTCAATGGATAGAAAGGATTTGCATCTGATTCCCAAGGTAAGGATAACTTAAATATTATTGGTACGAAGAATTATATCCATTTTATTTTATTTATGACACTGCGGGAAACATAATCCTTACAATATAAAGACGAAATGTGATTGCCACGAGATATTTCTTACGAGAGATATTTAGGTTTCACCTAACAAGATTTAGGATCTAATCGAGCACTTTCCTGCCAAATTAAGAAGATACTAGAATCGTTTACACAATTACTTAAAAAGCTCCTTGTCGGATTTGAACCGACGGCTTACGCCTTACCATGGCGTTACTCTACCGCTGAGTTAAAGGAGCTTACTTAATATCATGGGTTAAGTTAAAAAAGGGTATGTTTTATCGTTATTGACTTAATCAAATAGTGGCAAAAATGGGAATAAAAAGTTTGACTTTCGGATAACCCTAAATAGCCCTTCAATGTTATTAATTGACAGTTAACCTTGCGGAGACGGGATTTGAACCCGTGACCTCGAGGTTATGAGCCTCGCGAGCTACCAACCTGCTCCACTCCGCGTAGTTAAAGCTCTCATTAAGAGCATTATACACTTATCAATTAAGAAACAAATCGCAAAGAAATGGTGAATCTTATGAGAGAGAATTAAGGTATTCTTTCTATCCTGTTCTAGAGAAATCTAGAACAGGATAGAAAGAATACCTTAATTAGCAAGATCTTCGAGATAAAAAGACTATCCTCTCTACCAACTTGACTTTACTACTCCAGGCAATATACAGATGTGTGCCATTTCACGAAGTACGTGTCTAGAAAAACCGAAGTCTCGATAGTTGGATCGAGGTCGTCCGGTTAGGGAACATCGGTTACGAAGACGAACAAATGCACTGTTGCGTGGTAAAGATTGTAATCTTTCGGAAAGAATTAACTTATCTTGTATCCGTAAACTATTCTTAATCTCTCGTTTCAAGAATTCGCGAAGAATAATATATTTTTTCACCAATTTTTTCTTATTCTTCTCCTTTTCAATAAGACTTTTTCTCGACATAATTAATTGTAATACTCCAAAACAAATGGAACTTACCTATAAAACTGCTATTTAACAATAATTAATTCTGAAATAGGACTCTCTAGTCCTACTCTTAGATCTCTAGGTAAATCACGGCTTGGGTTAGATAATTAGGGCTCCCAAAGCCGATTGAATAGGCAATTATGGCGCGTGCTAAAAGAAATTATCCAAATTTACCTGATGTAGATGCTATTAGGAAAGCTGCATAGGTAAAAACATAACCGACAGAAAAATGAGCTAATCCAACTAATCTTGCTTGAACGATAGAAAGGGCAACTGGTTTATCTTTCCACCGTATCACGTTTGCTAAGGGCGTCCGCTCGTGAGCCCAAGCTAGAGTCTCAATAAGTTCTTGCCAATAACCGCGCCAGGAGATTAGAAACATAAACCCTGTAGCCCACACGAGATGCCCAAATAAAAACATCCATGCCCATACTGATAAGCTGTTCATACCAAATGGGTTATAACCATTTATAAGCTGTGAGGAATTTAGCCATAAATAATCCCTCAACCATCCCATTAGATACGTGGAAGATTCGTTAAACTGAGCGGTATTGCCTTGCCATAAGGCAATGTGTTTCCAGTGCCAGTAGAAAGTAACCCAGCCAATAGTATTTAACATCCAAAAGACAGCTAAGTAGAAAGCATCCCAGGCAGATATATCGCAAGTTCCTCCTCGGCCGGGACCGTCGCAAGGAAAACTGTAACCAAATTCTTTTTTATCTGGCATTAACTTTGAGCCGCGTGCATCTAATGCACCTTTCACGAGAATTAGTGTCGTTGTGTGCAAACCCAAAGCAATAGCATGGTGGACTAGAAAATCTCCGGGACCTATTTGTAAGAATAGAGAATTCTTACTATTGTTAACGGCTTCTAACCAACCAGGTAACCACAAGCTCCGACCGGCATTGCTCGCTGGACTACCAGCTGAGGATAGAAGGACATCAAAACCATACAACGCTTTACCATGAGCAGATTGGATCCATTGAGCAAATACGGGTTCAATGAGAATTTGTTTTTCTGGAGTCCCAAAGGCTAACATAACATCGTTGTGAACATAAAGACCTAACGTATGAAATCCCAAGAATAAGCTAGCCCAACTTAAGTGGGATATTATGGCTTCTTTGTGCTCCAACATTCTCGCTAGAACATTATTCTTATTCTGCGCGGGGTCATAATCTCTAAGGAAGAAGATGGCTCCATGGGCAAAAGCTCCTGCCATGATAAACCCGGCAATATATTGATGATGAGTATATAATGCGGCTTGGGTGGTATAATCCTGGGCTATAAAAGCATAGGCAGGTAGAGAATACATATGTTGTGCAACAAGAGAAGTGATGACCCCCAAAGCGGCTAAAGCAAGTCCCAATTGGAAGTGGAGGGAATTATTAACAGTATCAAATAGTCCCTTATGTCCACGCCCTAACCTCCCTCCCGGGGGAGTGTGAGCTTCCAATATTTCTTTCATGCTGTGCCCGATACCAAAATTAGTTCGATACGTATGACCGGCAATTATAAACACGACAGCTATTGCCAGGTGGTGATGAGCAATATCAGTTAGCCATAAACTTTGTGTTTGTGGATGAAATCCACCTAGAAAAGTTAGAATAGCTGTGCCTGCCCCTTGGGCACTATTGAAGACGTGAGTTTCAGAATCGGGATTTTGCGCATAAACGCTCCACTGACCCGAGAAAAAAGGTCCCAATCCCTGGGGATGTGGGGTAACAGTCAACAAATCGCTCCATCTAATATGAACGCCCCTGGATTCGGGGATAGCTACGTGAACTAAGTGGCCTGTCCAAGCCAAGGAACTTACCCCAAATAATCCCGAAAGGTGATGATTTAAGCGAGATTCAGCATTTTTAAACCAAGAAATGCTTGGCTTCCATTTTGGTTGGAGATGTAGCCAGCTAGCGAGTAGGAATAAAGCAGCGAGAGCTAAAAGAAATAGGGATCCAATGTATAAATCTTGGTTATTACGTAGACCAATAGTGTACCACCACTGATAAACGCCAGAGTAGGCAATATTGACCGGACCCGCAGCGCCACCTCGAGTATAGGCTTCGACAGCTGGTTGACCAAAATGTGGATCCCAAATGGCATGAGCGATTGGCCTTACACCTAAAGGGTCTTGCACCCATGTCTCAAAATTACCTTGCCAAGCTACATGGAACAAATTTCCGGAGGTCCATAAAAAAATAATAGCTAATTGGCCAAAGTGGGATGCAAATACCTTTTGATAGAGACGTTCTTCGGTAGTATCGTCATGGCTTTCAAAATCATGCGCAGTGGCTATGCCAAACCAGATACGACGAGTAGTTGGGTCCTGGGATAGACCCTGGCTGAACTTTGGAAATCTTGATGCCGTAATGTTTCTCAAATCCTCCTAGCCAATATTATCCCACTGCAACAATTCTTGCCAGGAAGAATGCCCACGTTGTGGCGATTCCACCCAGAAGGTAATGAGTTACTCCTACTGCACGACCCTGTATAATACTGAGAGCTCTAGGCTGAGTGACGGGAGCAACTTTCAATTTATTGTGAGCCCAAACTATAGATTCAATAAGTTCTTGCCAATATCCGCGACCACTAAATAGAAACATTAGACTAAAAGCCCAGACGAAATGCGCCCCTAGAAATAGAAGCCCATAGGCAGATAACGAAGAACCGTATGATTGAATAACTTGAGAAGCCTGTGCCCACAAGAAATCTCGTAACCATCCATTTATTGTTGTTGAACTTTGCGCGAAGTTTCCTCCAGTAATATGATTGACTGCTCCTTGCTCGCTTACAGTTCCCCATACATCTGATTGCATCTTCCAACTGAAATGAAATATAACCACTGAGATGGAATTGTACATCCAAAATAGACCAAGGAAGACATGATCCCAGGCAGATACTTGGCACGTGCCTCCCCTACCAGGACCGTCGCAGGGAAAACGAAAACCAAGATTTGCTTTATCAGGTATTAATCGGGAGCTGCGTGCAAATAAAACACCCTTTAATAATATTAGTACAGTAACATGAATTGTAAATGCATGGATGTGATGTACCAAGAAATCTGCAGTTCCTAACGGAATTGGAGCTAATGCTACCTTACCGGCTACCGTTATTAAATTATCTCCACCCCAAGCTAAGCTGGTGCTTGCCGCTGCATTAGGTGCAGTCGATTGAGGAGCCAAAGCATGAGTATTCTGGACCCACTGGGCAAATATTGGTTGCAGTTGAATAGCGGTATCCGAAAACATATCTTGGGGACGCCCTAAGGCACTCATAGTATCATTGTGGATATACAAACCAAAGCTATGAAAGCCAAGGAAGATGCAAACCCAATTGAGATGTGAAATTATGGCATCCCGGTGGCGGATGACACGATCTAACAAGTTGTTGTACTGAGTAGTTGGATCGTAGTCTCTTACTATGAAAATAGCCGCATGTGCAGCTGACCCAACTACCAGAAATCCTCCGATCCACATGTGATGTGTAAACAAAGAAAGCTGTGTGGCATAATCGGTAGCTAAATAGGGATAAGGAGGCATTGCATACATGTGATGGGAAACAATAATAGTTAAGGACCCCAAGAGAGCAAGATTAATAGCTAATTGAGCGTGCCACGAATTTGTTAAAATCTCGTAAATACCCTTGTGCCCTTCACCAGTAAAGGGTCCTTTATGAGCTTCTAAGATCTCTCTTGTACTATGCCCAATACCCCAATTTGTCTTGTACATATGACCAGCTACCAAAAATAGAACTGCAATGGCTAAATGATGATGTACAGTATCCGTTAACCACAAACCTCCCGTAATTGGGTTCAATCCACCGCGGAAAGTTAGGAAATCCGAGTATTCTGACCAGTTCAAAGTGAAAAATGGGATTAATCCTTTTGCAAAACTTGGATACGTTTGAGCAATAAGATCTCGATTAAGAATAAATTCATGAGGAAGGGGTATTTCCTCTGGATCTACACCTGCATCTAATAACTGATTAATGGGGAGTGATACGTGTATTTGATGTCCTGCCCATCCTAGCGATCCCAATCCCAATAGACCTGCCAAATGATGATTCAACATGGATTCAACATTTTGAAACCAAGCCAATTTTGGAGCCGCTTTGTGGTAGTGAAACCAACCACCGAAAAACATGAATCCGGCACAAACTAAAGCACCAACAGCTGTGCAATAGAGCTGCAATTCATTGGTTATTCCGGAAGCTCGCCAGAGCTGGAAAAAACCAGACGTTATTTGTACGCCCTGAAACCCTCCTCCCACATCTCCATTAAGTATTTCCTGACCTACGATTGGCCAAACAACTTGGGCGCTGGGTTTCACGTGGGTGGGATCATTCAGCCATGCTTCATAATTGGAAAAACGAGCTCCATGAAAATACATGCCGCTTAACCAAATAAAAATGATTGCTAGTTGTCCAAAATGTGCACTAAAAATCTTTCGGGATATATCCTCCAAATCATTAGTATGACTATCGAAATCATGGGCATCAGCGTGCAAGTTCCAAATCCATGTAGTAGTATTAGGACCCTTAGCCAAATTTCTGGAAAAATGTCCAGGCTGAGCCCATTTCTCAAAAGAGGTTTTCACAGGATCCTTCTCTACCATAATTTTGACTTCTGGTTCTGATGAACGAATAGTCATTGGGATTCTCCTCTATTCGAGCAGGGGATAGCAACAACCTACCAACAACAGATGCAAAACTTTTACGGATTGAGGTTGCCATTAACATATCTAATTCACTAGCTTCTAGAATATTAAGATTTGAACAGAGAGATTATGCAGGATAGGTTTTCGCTGGTATTATCACATGGTTTAACGTCGCCTAATGGACGTTAAATAGAGAGTTTATTTATTGTTGAGTAGAAGTGATTAGGAAATCACACTTTCCAATCCTGCCTGTCGGTCCACCTCTTCCTACGATGAAAAGGGGAGGAACGTCCTGTAACTTTTAACCGATTCTGTGCTTCGGCATAATTGTCGGGAGAAAGTGCTATTGCTCGTCTCCAATAATCAGCAGCTTGATCAAACCAAGCTTCCGAAAAATCTAAATCTCCTTGTTGAATGGCCCGTTCCCCTCGACCAGAATGGATGATTCCGCTAATCGACAACCTCCTCCTTAAGAACCGAACTTGGTGGTTTCCCGTCCCATACGGCTCATGTAACTATGTCCCTTGTTTATCGCTTCCCAAACAAGAGTGAACACCATCTACGAAATGTGGGAAGAAGGGAGATAGCTAAGCTAGGTTTAAAATCCTATTCGTCCCAAATAAGATCTTTTCCGTACTCACAGTTCTTAAGAAGAAAACAAAGAGCTCTCTCCAATTACTAACTACTCTACCTTAGAAAGGATCTCTTGAAAATAAATTAGAAACTTTTCCCTTTGGGATTTAGTACTACGCCGTGTCTCGCAACTTATTGTCTTTCCAACTGTCTTTGCTACAAAATACAATTGGATAAATCTGTTATACAGAGTCAACCTCATTGTCTCGACCCAGATGTTCAATGATAAATCCTTACGACGCTGCATTCTCTCATTTAGTCAGTTATCCATGGGACGATCAGGCTAGTTACCTACTTCAAACCCGGAGTATTTTGGAGATGGTTGAATCCCACAGCTCCTGTCAACTCTCATTCGAGAATTGCTTGGGGGAAGCCTTCTTTTTCAATTAAGTGGTTCTGAACCGAAGATTCCCAAGGCATAAGTAGTCGCACGTAGTGGCAGATCACAGCCATATTATTAAAAGCTTGTGGCAGAAAAGAATTACGTTCCAGAGCTTGGAAGTAATATTCCAAAGCTTCTACATGTTTCCCGTTACTGGTATGAATAAGACCTATATTATAGAGTATATAACTTCGATCGTACGAATCGATCTCCAAACGCATGGCTTTGTAATAACTTTGCGGAGCTTCTGCATATTCTCCTTCTGATTGGGCCGACATCCGTTACGGTTGCTTACATAGAGAAGCCCCGCTTCAAAACCGTACATGAGATTCTCACCTCATACGGCTTCTCCCGCCAAATCTCTGCCAAAGGCATTAATAAGCTATCAACTCTTTGGCAGTTAACAAAAGTTTGGAGTAAGCGGGGGTTAGTGTCTCACCAAACTGGTATCTAACCATCCTTCCCACAAAGAGTTTTCTTTTATCAGGTTGGTTCCGTTTCCACTCTGGTTAAAAGATTAAATGTAAAAAAACTCTTTAGTGATTTCTTCGTTCCCAACAAGTTGTTTTCCTTTGGTAGGTTATTTCACCCGGCAATCTCCGATGATCCTAGGGGTATCCAAGGTACAAACAGGATGGTTGTTTGTTGCCCCAATCGCAATTAGTCATTATAACAACGCTGGATTTGTTAAAAACGCATAACATCTCGTTAATCAAAAATTGACGGGGATTTTACGTCGCCGATTTCTTTACGTGGTACCTACCCTTTTCTCACGCCCATTCTAAGAACTCCGATATAGAAACAAATATCAATGAACAGGTTTAACCTCCTGCTTGCTTGACACCTCGATCCGCGAAAGACCGGATGAAGCTTGTAGGGCTGGATCAATCGTGGATACACGACTCAAGGATTTGTTCGGCAATCGAAAGACACCTTTACCAAATGTGGGTTTCTCCAACTAAATATTGGAATAGTTTTTCTCAAATCATTGGATTGAAAATATCTCTCTTTGCGCGAATCGCACCGTCCCGGTAATATATAAAAGCTTCCCTCTCTCTCTTAGTAGTAGGTAAAAGTCGTGTCAGAATATCCGCTGGAATTGTAAAAGTTTTATCAATAAAATTATCATTTCTCTGTGACCTAGGCATAATCGAGATTAACTCCTTACTTTCGTTCTTTTTATCATTTCAACTATTCACCTACTTACAAGTACTATTTCATCGATTGAGATTGCGAGAGAAAAAGAGGAAAGAAATAGAGTTGCGTAACAACAAGAGTTACATAATAGAAATGATGAAGTAGCCACTTGTACTTGTGTTTATTGGTTTCACTTAGTATTTTATTCTTCGTGATCAAGTAGTTATTTATCCAAATAGCTCTCCGCAAATTAATATTCCTTGTTATTCTATCTTTTAAATGCCTTACAATAAATCCGTAAAGTAAGTTCTGTTGGTTTGGGAAAGGTGACCGAGTGGTTTAAGGTATGGCACTGGAAATGCTATGTAGATTTAGAGCTACCGAGGGTTCGAATCCCTCCCTTTCCTTCTTTTATTTTTCCTGTATCTCTGTATCTATTCTTAGATCTCCTGATCATACTTTTTCTATCTACGATTAAAAATATAGTAAAACCGGTTAGATATTAGATCGATTCAAATTAGGCGTTTCATTTTCTAAATAGGAAGGGACTATTTCACCAGAAAGAATGGAGTCTAATCTTCTTACCTATTCTACTATCGGTCAAATCTAGAAATGGCATTGAGATCCAAATCAAATCTTTACGACTCAGAAATGGTACTAGTAGCTCCCTTTTACAAAGTATTAGATTGTAAATTTCTTTCTTACTAAACAGATTATTCTGTCAGGTTAGTTAACTGCTTTTCCATTAATCTATCTCTTAAATTATCCTAAGTTTATTAATCCGGTATTCTTTGAAGAGTTCTGCAAGTATTTGATAGAATGCTATAAGATCATCTTAGGCTAAGCTTTTCGAGAGTAATACTCGATCACTAACAACTCATTTATATCCAAACCTACAGATTCACGGTTGACCATATGGTTGACTAATCCTGTTGGCTGACCCATATTTGATAGAGACAGAGTCAAGTGATCTGCCACTTCATCACTTGGGGGAGATTCACCTCTCGCTGCATTGTAGGAAGTTCTTCGGTTTTGAATAGTGATAATATCCCCGGGTTTACATCGGTAACTGGGTCTATCCACAATGCGGCGATTTACTAAAATATGTCTATGACTAACTAGTTGTCGGGCACTGGGAATCGTAGAAGCTATGCCTAACTGAAAAATGATAGTATCCGGACGCATCTCAAGTAGTTGCAGCGGGACTTGACCTGTCGAACCCTTAGTCTTTCTGGCAATACGAACGTATTTGACTAATTGACGTTCTGTCAAACCATAATTTAGACGTAATCTTTGTTTGGCTTCCAATCGCAGACAGAATTGAGAGATTTTCTTAGATGCTAATTGGTCACCAGCAACTTGAAATTCTTCCAGGTTAGGTCGAGTACTTTTACCCGCAAGTCCTGGTAAATTTCTAAGACGACGCATCGATTTTAAGCGAGGTCCTCGATATCGAGACATACAAATTCCTCCTTTATACATATATAAAGTGAAAGTAAATACTTTTTCAAGTGGAAGGGGAAAATATTAAGGGTCAGAGCGAGAATAGTATAAAATTCTACCACCAAATCCATCGGTCAGAGTTCATAACAACTAATATCTAGGGAAATCATAACATAGTAAGTAGAAATTGATACGTGTCTCTTTCGACTTTTCAAAGCATTCAAACGGGGAAAAAAAAAAAGAAAAAAGGGGGGGAGGAGCAAATGGGGATTTATTACTTATTACTTATCAGAAAGTGTCACAAAATAGAGTGAAGATCTTGTGTATTTATATCTATATCATTGTTATGAAATAAAAACCCAAATTAATTGATGTAGTTTAGGTATTGACTCTTATACCATGTTCATATATACTTAATTTAGAGGTGTAAAGACTAACAACAACTTATTTATTCTTGTTTGACAATTCATATTAGACTGATTCTTTTCCTGGTTGTTAACGTGTTAACAACAAGATAACACGCGATAGAAAAGAGATGGTAAAACGGAAAAAGTAGCAAAGGTGGAATCCTTAGATGTGTTTCGTGTATTTAGGAAATCTGCCATAACTAGTAACTCTTTACTAAAATTAGAAAGAGTGGTGTTTTTAAAACATAGGCTAATTCATGCATGGAAATAGATCAACATAACAGTTCCCAGAAACTATCTAAATCAGATTAAGCAAACTGGGTGGTTTCCTTCTTTATTTATTGGGGCCTAAAGGTGGGGATATGGCGAAATGGTAGACGCGGCGGACTCAAGCGGATTGAGCCTAGGTATGGAAACGTGTCCAGTGGCAACTCTCATATTCAGGGAAACCTGGGATTATTTGGCAGGCAATCCTGAGCCAAATCTCGTCTCATGTAGCAGAAATAAATTGGATTCTTGAGACGGGATAGGTACAGAGACTCGAAGGGGGTTATTCCAACGAGTATTCTTATTAACTAGTCTTCGAAAGAACTGAATAATAAAATCGTCAACGTAATGGATTACATGAGATACTGGATTCGCACAAGAGAAACTGAGTTAGAGTTGAAAAAAGGAGATGCCAATTATTAGTTTAATATTGGGAAAAAGTATCTACTTGCGCAATTACGTTGTGCAACACTCCGTTCCGTGTCAGATTGACAAACCATTAATCAAAAGTAGCCAAGTCGATCCAGGAATAATAGTTACTACATTTCTTTAATCATCTCCACCAGTTATCAAATAGCATAACATTCTGATAGATACTACCATTTACAGTTCATTTCCCAGTTCAGTAGCTAAACCAACAGAGACTAGAAATCTACTCGTGAATGAAGGTAGAGTCCTAATCTATATACTCGTCTTACCAAAAGGCAGGCTGCAACGCAAGTTGCAGTAGAAGGAAAATCCGTTGGTTTCGACCGTGAGGGTTCAATTCCCTCTATCCCCAAAAGCAAGACATTAGAGTTATTTCGCTCCAATAAATGAAATCAAATGAAATCTAAGTGACTCTACTAACTATCCATATACATTCTAAATAGAAAAGAAACCCTTTTAAACTTAAAAGGTTCTTGTTTTTTTTTTGAACAAGACATACCTCAGGGCAAAAAGCGAGCCATTCAAATACCTAAGCTGAATGGCTTAACCCCAATCTCCAGTATTTACCCCCATTTCTGCAGAGAGATAGCATGATAAACAAAGACGGGATTGCAAGCAAGTTTTCTTGGAGTTGATTAGATAGATAAATCAAATACCCGAGCTAACAACGAAACGGAGAAAGAGTTGTATCCTTAGGTACCTTAGCCGGGATAGCTCAGTTGGTAGAGCAGAGGACTGAAAATCCTTGTGTCACCAGTTCAAATCTGGTTCCTGGCAAATAAAGAGAATCTTTTCTCCTATGGGAGAAAAGATTTGACTTTAACCTATGTTGTGGTTGTAGAAATCAGATTTGAAGAACTAGTTTTTTCTGGGTTAATCGTTTGAATTTCGACGATTATCTATTCACTATCTCTTAATAAATCGCACAGAGAAAAGCTAAGGGTCTTTCTTCTAGTTAATTTCTCCATACAAAGTTGGTAGGCATCTTGTAACTCGTAGAAATTGGGTACCACGTAATCTTTACGGAGAGGCCATCCTATCCAACTCTCGGGCATTAATATACGTTTAAGATAAGGATGTCCACGATAAATTATTCCCAACATGTCATAAGATTCACGTTCTTGGAAATCGGCACTTTTCCAAACCCGAAAAACCGAAGGTATTTGAGGATTTGTTCTTGAAACAAAAACCTTTGTGCATATCTCCTCGGGTTGATCTGGCTGGTCTTGTATCTGTGTTAAATGATAAACACTAACTAACAACCCTCCCGGTGTTGCGTCGTAAGCACATTGAGATCGTAAATAATTGAATCCATAAGCATATGAAGCAACGGCTATAGATAACCACTCCGATGATTTCACCTCCAAAATCTCTACACCCCTGTAATCATAACCTAGAGGTCGATGCGGGAACTTGTGTTTAGTTAACCATATGGATAAGCGACTTCGTGTCTCCAGATTAGATTGATCTTTATCAACGATAATCATAATGATTAATAGCTTGCTTTTTTATTTTTTATTGACAGAGAATCCTTCTAGAAGAGATAAAATAGTCTTTATCATCTCGATTCAGCATACTCCTTGGCGTATTTAGGCAAATTTATGACGTGATTTGTTGGCACCAATCTCGTGCTACAATTACCTATTTCCCAACTGTTTTTCCCAGCATCAGTTAAATAACGGAATTGATGATTTAGACTAGAATATCTCATTCGAGTGAAACGATATGATTTTTGTAGGAGATTATCTCGAGCAATTTTCTTCCGTAGTTTTGTTACGGCATCAATAATAGCTTCGGGTTTGGGCGGGCAACCCGGCAAATAAATATCGACAGGAATTAATTTGTCTATCCCACGTACGGTACTATAAGAATCCGTACTAAACATGCCTCCCGTAATAGTGCAAGCCCCCATAGCAATTACATATTTTGGTTCAGGCATTTGCTCATAAAGTCTTATCGGCGATGGGGCCATTTTCATCGTTATAGTACCGGCGGTAACAATTAGGTCTGCTTGTCTAGGGCTGGATCGAGGTACCAGGCCGTACCTATCAAAATCAAACCGTGAACCAATTAGAGAAGCAAATTCAATGAAGCAACAACTAGTACCATATAAAAGCGGCCAGAGACTAGATAATCTGTACCAGTTAGAAAAATCACTTATGCTAGCCAAAAAAATTGAATCTGACATCTCACCCCGACGAGGTAGCTGTGCTACTGAATTTGAAATAGTATTTTCACATTCGTATGTGACATTACTTCTTTTATTTTTATTCAAATGTTCATAAGTTAAGACCATTCCAATGCTCCTTTTCGCCATGCGTAAATCAAGCCCACGACTAGTATGAATATGAAAATAATAGCTTCAACGAAAGCAAATAAGCCTAATTCCTGGAAAGAGGTAACCCAAGGATAGAGAAATACGGTTTCCACGTCGGATACCGTGAAGACCAAAGCAAACATATAATGACGTATTTGAAATCGGGTCCAAGTGTCTCCCCTTGGTTCAATACCTGACTCGTAACTTGCTAACTTTTCTGGTCTTTGGTAACTAGGAGCCACAAACTTGGAAATCAAAAAAGCCAAAAATGGAATAGATATACAAACTAATAAGAAAATCCAGAAAGAATCATATTGTTGATATGGAAACATCCACGCACTCCTTTCGTATTAAGATTAAGAATTATTGACATCAATCGATGTAGGTTTAACACTTAGAAACGAGACGGAGAAGTGGGTTGCTGCTAGAGCCCATCTTCAGGAATTATTTCTAATGATTAGGATTTTGGGTACGAAACAAATAGATCGTATCGATTATTTGATCTTAGTCTTAGTGAATCACTATATAATGAATTGATCGCAGCATCCTATTGATTATGGATGAAAGCATTTTGTAAACTCTCAGGTACTTTTCAAGAAAGTAAAAGTATTGATTGGTTTAATCGATATAAATCCCGTTGGATAGATCGCATAGAATATCAAGATTTTAATTAATTTGTATTTTTAAGGTATAGATACTCTTTTTCTTGTAAAATAATTAGGGCTATACGGATTGGATTCGTATATATTCTCAGTTATGTAGACTAAAAACAAGTTTTTGAGTTGCCTGTTCACCCAACATGTCATTTTCATGACAGCGGACTGTCTAATCTAATTAACCACTTTGCAACTCAATTGGCCCCTTATATTATCTAACAAATAAAAGCATTGGAGAAATCAATCTTACACCATATCGACTCTCCATAAGTAAGTTGAGATCGACTCTGTTGTTATGCTACTGTTTTTTCTTGTGAAAAAAGGTGAAAGAAAGGTAAGACGAAATTACGTCATGGAAGGTTTTTTTGCTTGAGTCGTTAGATTTCAACGAATCTTACAAAAAAACATCGGCGCGGGTGTAAGCGAATCGCTCCTTGGTAAAAGAAGTAAGATCTAATTTGTACGGAAGTGCCATCATTTATTTGTGTTTCTAGTTAGAATTAGGGGGTAAGTCGCTTGCTTACTATGGTCTTTTGCATGTATAATAAGCATACATCTTTATAAAGATAGAGATGTATGCTTATTAAGTGCTAGTAATCTAAGCACAAAAAAAAAAGCACTGGAAACCTACTTAACTCAGCGGTTAGAGTATCGCTTTCATACGGCGGTAGTCATTGGTTCAAATCCAATAGTAGGTAACTAGTAATTAATTATTAGATAACGCTTTTTTTGATACTGGGAATCCTAGGTTGATAAAACAAGTTTCACTACATAAAAGATTGCTTAAAAGCATGAGGTTATAGCGCTATACTAATCAGAAAGAGCGTTGCGCCAGATCCCTAAATAAATTAGGGATTGCAAAAAACGTCTAAACTAAACAGTAGTTGAAGCTTCTAATCTTGCTTTAGCTCTTCTAAATCTTAAGTTAGCTTCTATTATCCTTCTCTTTCCTTCTGCTTCAACTAACTCCGCCTGAGCCATCTGGAAACTTTTGCGAGCTTCATCAGGATCAATTTCGCTAGCTTTTTCTGCTTCGTTTACTAATATTGTCACCCGATTATTATCTACCATTGCGAAACCACCCATTGGGGCCATTGCAGACCATTGTCCATTAGTATGTATCTTCAAAACCCCCATATCCAAAGCTGTTAAAAGGGGTGCATGATTAGGTAATATGCCAATCTGTCCACTATTAGTGGATAAAATAAGTTCTTATACTTCGGAATTCCAAACTATTCGATTAGGGGCCATTACACGAAGATTCAAAACCATACCCTTATTGACCCTCCGCTTGCAAAGATGCAGCTTTCGCGGCAGCTTCGTCAATATTCCCAACTGGATAAAAAGCTTGCTCTGGAAGATTATCTAATTCTCCTGGAAGAATCATTTGAAATCCCTTAATTGTTTCTAATAAACTGACATATTTACCTGGAGAACCCGTGAAGACTTCGGCGACAAAAAAAGGTTGTGATAAAAAACGCTCTATCTTTCGAGCTCTAGCTACTGTCAAACGGTCCTCTTCGGATAATTCGTCTAGTCCGAGAATAGCTATAATATCCTGAAGCTCTTTGTAACGCTGCAAAGTTTGTTTAACTCCCTGTGCCGTTTCATAATGTTCCTCCCCTACAATCCAAGGCTGTAACATAGTTGAGGTCGAATCTAACGGATCCACAGCTGGATAAATACCTTTCGCAGCTAAACCTCGTGAAAGCACAGTTGTAGCATCTAAATGCGCAAAGGTTGTCGCTGGAGCTGGATCAGTCAAATCATCTGCGGGTACATAAACAGCTTGAATTGAGGTTATTGACCCTTCCTTGGTGGAAGTAATTCTTTCTTGTAATGATCCCATTTCTGTAGCGAGAGTTGGCTGATAACCCACGGCAGAAGGCATTCTGCCTAATAAAGCTGAAACCTCAGATCCTGCTTGTACAAATCGAAAAATGTTGTCAATGAATAAGAGTACGTCTCGCTTGTTGATATCTCGGAAATACTCTGCCATTGTTAAAGCAGTTGAACCAACTCTCATACGAGCTCCCGGTGGTTCATTCATTTGACCATATACTAAAGCCACTTTTGATTCCGATATATTCTGCTCATTAGTAACTTTTGACTCTTTCATTTCCATGTAGAGGTCATTACCCTCACGTGTACGTTCTCCTACCCCGCCAAAAACCGATACACCGCCATGGGCTTTCGCTATATTATTGATCAATTCCGTGATAAGAACTGTCTTCCCAACCCCGGCTCCCCCAAATAGACCAATTTTGCCACCTCGACGATACGGGGCCAAAAGATCCACAACTTTAATACCTGTTTCAAAAATCGATAGCTTAGTATCTAATTGAGTAAATGCAGGAGCAGACCTGTGGATTGGAAATGTTGTACTGCTTTGAACAGGACCTAGATTATCTACGGGTTCGCCAAGAACATTAAATATCCGACCAAGAGTAGTTTCGCCAACGGGAACATTTAAAGGAGCTCCCGTATCAACAGCACCCATACCTCTCATTAAACCATCTGTAGCACTCATGGCTACGGCTCTTACTTCATTGTTACCTAACAATTGTTGAACCTCACAAGTAACATTAATATTTTGTCCCGCGGAGTTTCTTCCCTTGACTATTAATGAATTATAGATACTAGGCATCTTTCCTGTCGAAGAAGCTACATCCAATACTGGTCCTATGATCTGAGTGATATACCCTACGTTTCTTTCTACCAATTCAGAAATCTCAAAAGAAAGGGAACTGGTTTTCATAACTGTTTTGGTGTGTTTTCTTAAGTATTTGTTTAATGAATCGATAGAGGTATTTTGGTATTTCACTGCCTAGTGGTGAGTAAGAGTAGAAACGCATACTTTTCACTCTTCCTTCCCCTCAATTTGCAGATATAACTATAGAAAAACAAAAAAGAAATGAAGTTGCAAAAAAAGCCGGCTGAAATTTGAGAATAGTTTTTTTACGAACGACCTTCGTACCGTAACGGCGAGATTGGTGCCCTACTCATTCCCGATATTGGATCATATTTCTTGTCTCTGTCTTTCCAGATCCTCTACTTATATATATAGGGTACCAACACTTAGTTGGTTCGTAATCCATTCAACAGTCTAACAACGAACCGATTTCCGAGTCAATGTATCAGAAGAGGGCAAAATGATCCTTTCTATTAAGTTTAGAAAACTATATTGAAAAGTTGCACCCTATATCAAATGCAAGATAGAATAATTATGTTCACTTCTTAACGTGGATTGTATAAGTATCGTGTGAGCCTTGGTTTACCAAGAATTATTTCAAGTATCACTCAAAATACTTTATCTACGCCGAGCAGATCTTATTATTCCAAGATTTATTACTTAAGTCATAGGGAGGAACAAACTCATGTCGCCACAAACGGAGACTAAAGCAGGCGTTGGATTCAAAGCAGGTGTCAAAGATTATCGATTGACCTATTACACTCCCGAATACAAGACCAAAGACACTGATATCTTAGCAGCTTTCCGAATGACCCCACAACCTGGTGTACCCGCTGAGGAAGCCGGAGCTGCAGTAGCTGCAGAATCGTCCACGGGTACGTGGACTACGGTATGGACAGACGGGCTTACTAGTCTTGATCGATACAAGGGCCGATGTTATGATATTGAGCCCGTAGCTGGGGAGGAAAATCAGTATATCGCATACGTAGCCTATCCTCTGGATTTATTTGAGGAAGGTTCCGTTACTAATATGTTTACTTCCATCGTAGGAAATGTTTTTGGATTTAAGGCTCTACGCGCTTTGCGTCTGGAAGACTTGCGAATTCCTCCTGCGTATTCCAAAACCTTTATGGGACCCCCTCATGGGATTCAGGTAGAGAGGGATAAACTAAACAAATATGGACGTCCCTTATTAGGATGTACAATCAAGCCAAAATTGGGCTTATCTGCCAAGAATTATGGTAGAGCAGTTTATGAGTGTCTTCGTGGTGGGCTTGATTTCACAAAAGATGATGAAAACGTCAATTCCCAACCGTTTATGCGTTGGAGAGATCGATTCTTATTCGTAGCCGAAGCCCTATTTAAATCCCAGGCTGAAACCGGTGAGATCAAGGGACATTACTTGAATGCCACTGCAGGTAACTGTGAAGAGATGATGAAAAGAGCTATTTTTGCTAGAGAGTTGGGTGCACCAATCGTTATGCACGATTATCTTACGGGAGGGTTTACTGCAAATACCAGTTTAGCCCATTACTGCAGAGATAATGGGTTACTTCTTCACATTCACAGGGCAATGCATGCCGTTATTGATAGACAGAAAATTCACGGGATGCATTTCCGTGTATTGGCCAAAGGATTACGTATGTCTGGCGGGGATCACGTCCATGCCGGAACTGTAGTCGGCAAATTGGAAGGCGAACGGGAAGTTACCCTAGGATTTGTTGACTTATTACGCGATGATTTCATTGAAAAGGATCGTAAACGTGGCATCTATTTCACCCAAGATTGGGTTTCTATGCCAGGTGTATTCCCCGTAGCTTCAGGGGGGATCCATGTCTGGCACATGCCTGCCTTAACCGAAATCTTTGGGGACGATTCTGTTCTCCAATTTGGTGGGGGAACCTTAGGACATCCATGGGGGAATGCACCAGGTGCCGTAGCTAACCGCGTTGCATTAGAATCTTGCGTACAAGCTCGTAATGAGGGTCGCGATCTTGCCCGTGAAGGTAATGAAATCATTCGTGAAGCGAGCAAGTGGAGTCCAGAGTTGGCTGCCGCATGCGAAATTTGGAAAGCTATTAAATTCGAATTCGATACAATTGATACAGTGTAAATAATTACCAGTGAGCTCTATGATTTAATATTTCTTTAAAAACGATTCCCAGACACACGGAAACTGAGAGTATCGGGAAAGATTTGTTTTTCCCGATACTCTTAACTCTCTTAATAAAAGATTGGTAGCTTAATGAAGGTAAGTGCGTGTTTTGAAACCGCAAATATGAGGGTTCGAATCCCTACCAATTAATAAGAAAAATAGGGAATTAAAGATTATCCTAGATTCAAAGGGTTTTCAAGTTATTCAATCTCATTATGTTTGATTCTGCAACAAATTGGTTTTTTTTTTTTGATTGGTTTCTCGGATAATAGAGATGAGATCTCTAATATATGATTGAGTAAGGAAATAAGATCATTAGTTAACTTCTAGTTGCTTTTTTTCATTGCACTTGGAGAGTCGGAGTTGGTTATGGTTTGTTCTTTTCAATTCTATGAAGACTCTGCCGTTTCACAAGAGAAAATTTAGCAATTGTTTGTTCCACGAGCTAATGAAATGGATGAGGAGATTGTCACGTCTGTAATAAATTGGTTTGAAGATAAGCGGAAATTTGGTGGATTGATTGGGGCGTTCTTTGAAGAAGCTACGAGAAGCTCTCTCTCAAATGAAAAAGAGAAACGAGTAAGCATCAACGCAAGCAAGGGATTATGGGCTAGATGTGATAATCGTGGAAATATGCTTTATGTGAAATTTTTAAAACAAAATAGAAGTGTTTGTGAAGAATGTGGCTATCACCTCCCAATGAATAGTATGGAAAGGATTGAACTCTCAATTGACCCCAACACGTGGATTCCCATGGATGAAGACACGGCTGCAAGAGACATCTTAAGTTTTTCCGACGAGGATTCTTATGAAAACCGTTTACTTGTTTCTCAAGAAAAGACAGGTCTAATCGATGCTGTTCAAACAGGTATAGGATATCTGAATGGAACACTTATTGCGCCTGGCGTTATGGACTTTAACTTCATGGGAGGAAGTATGGGCTCTGTAGTAGGTGAAAAGATTACCCGTTTGATTGAATATGCCACGCAAAGCCTTCTGCCATTGGTTTTGGTTTGTGCCTCTGGGGGAGCGCGTATGCAGGAAGGAACATTTAGTTTAATGCAAATGGCTAAGATTTCTTCGGTTTTACAACTCCATCAGGTTCGTAAGAAATTGCTGTACATATCCGTTCTTACCTATCCAACCACAGGAGGTGTTACCGCCAGCTTTGGGATGTTAGGAGATATAATTATTGCCGAATCTAAAGCTTATATAGCATTTGCTGGAAAAAGGGTAATCGAATAAACATTGCGCCAGAAGATACCTGACGATTTTCAAGCAGCTGAATCTTCATTTACTAATGGGCTATTGGATTCAATCGTTCCACGTAATCTCTTAAAGGGTGTTTTAAGCGAGATATTTGACCTTTACTTCTCAATTCCTTACAAGAAGAACTAATTAGAAATAGATTTGACTTGCCCTCTCTTTGTTTTGCGTCTCATATTACAGATCCATTTTTTTGTCAATGATAAAAAAATACTTTGTTTTCTGTTTCTCTATGCAAAAATCTTCGTAAAAGAATAGTTTGAATTGGATGAGCTTTTTATTCGGAAGGCCCTTTTCTTTTTTGGGTGCAGATAATATCATTAGATGTTAGAAGGAATAGTAAAATAGAGATACGTTGCTGTATAAATATTTTTTATTATGAGGTATTTTCACTATGACAGCGTCTTACCTGCCCTCTGTCTTTGTGCCTTTAATAGGTTTACTGCTTCCAGCAGTTGCAATGGCTTCCCTATTCTTGTATATAGAGAGGGATGAAATCTTGTAATCCAATCCCTTCCTTTCTAGATGTCTATTCTAAAGTAGACTAAGGTCTAGTTAATTTTTGATTTCTAGTCAAGACTTAATCTGGGTTAGCTATGTTCTTTGCTGGCAGGTACCTACACTTTGTTTTCCTAGTAGCCTAGTATTGATATTGTTCTAATCTATGTCTCATTCTCCTTCCAATAGGATTGAGACATAGATTGATCAACGAGTAAGATTCTGAAATATTTTGAAGAAAAAGCAATGATTTTACTCTAAAGCATTATTTGCCGCCTCGAAGTGCTGCTACTAAGTTTCTGATACTCTGACGATCACAGAATAGAAATGGTAATATTAGATTATGTTCAAGCTTTAAATAAAAAAAGAAGTGTAAAAAAAATGAATCCGTAACAGAATTTAGTTATTTAATAGATTGAAGGAATAGAAATGAATTACTATCCTAATTGGATCCAAGTAGAGCTTATAAAAGGATCACGCACATTTGCAAACTCGTGTTGGGCTTGCATCCTCGTTTGCGGGGCGATAGGTTTCTTAGTAGTAGGATTTTCTAGTTGTATTGGCGAAGAGCTGATCCCTAAAATATCGTCCAAACAGATTGCATTCATTCCGCAAGGTCTTGTTATGTGCTTTTACGGAATCGCTGGCCTCTTTCTCGGGGTGTATTTATGGTGTACTATTATTTGGAATGTAGGTAGTGGATACAACTATTTTGATAGGCGGGAGGGGATCTCTTCTATATTTCGATGGGGTTTTCCCGGTAAGAACCGTCGTATCCAAATCCAACTCCTAATAAGAGATATTGAAGCAATTGGTTTAAGAAATCAGGAAGGTTTTTTTCCTAGTCGGATCCTATACTTAAAGGTGCGAGGGCAACGAAATATACCTCTAAGTAGAATGGGTGAGAATTCAACTCCAGAATATATGGAAGAAAAAGCTGCGGAACTTGCTCGTTTCCTACGTGTATCAATTGAGGGATTTTGAAATCCATTCTAGAACTTATATTTCTTAACCGTATAAGATTCTCACATAAAACTGTAAAAGAACAGTTAATAATTTTGAAGTATTCTATTCTGAAGGAGAAAGAAATAGCTTAATCACCATGCATAGATCTCCCCGAGAGTCTCTTTGCACCTTTTCCTTTCCCGATAGACAGTTATTTTATAATCTATATGGAACTGTATCACTGGAAGCAAAAACTTATTCAACTGTTTTCCAATACTCCATTTCGTTCGTTGGATAGAGCTTATGAAGCTAGTAAGCATCTGCAACTTCATTCTATGTATTTTCCTCGACTAAAAGCATTTTTCCCATCGACGGGTAATTCCCCGTGGTTTCAAAAACCTTTTGAAACCGCAGTTTCTAGCCAATTTAGGTATGTGGTATGTTATAGCCTTTTGGAACACAGATTTAGTCTATTTCTTTTAGGAATCCATAAATATTTGAGGATTCCTTTTTGTAGTTCACTTCCGATTAAGCAAAGCAGATCCCATTCCGATTCCCAGAGTAGGGGTTACCCAGTAGAAGATTGGTTAGATACAAAGCTTTTGGCTACTTCAATCCCTAAAAAGATATCTTTGGATTATTGTCCTAATTCTTACATGGTTTTCAAATCAGGGAACGATGGAAAAAGAGTAAAGGGATTCTCAATCTACAGATTCAAAAACAACTCTGCCTCTGGATCGGTAAATGGGTCTAATTATGCCAAATTTAAGAATCTAAATAGGATGAATAGAAAATTAGCTTGGATCGAAGCAACCTCGCGTGAATTTGATTCTTGGCGGAAATCTCGTTCTAAACAAATCTTTCCATCTCGAACTGATAAAACACTGGTTGAAGAATCATCTAACTACGAACTAGCATTTTCTTCCCGCCGCCCAGTAGCTTACGAGCCTATTGGGTTGGTCCCTCGGTCTGTAACTCGAACCGTATCTCGTTTCAAGGAGGAATTATCCAATCAATCGGATTTATTAGTACAAAATGATTTTGATTTATCTCGGAATCAAGCAATTGTTTCCCTCCAATATGTCGGATTTCTTTCCCTTCTCCTGCCATTTCGACTTGCTATAGGAAATTGGTTCTTGAAACCTCAGATTAAAACTTGGTGGGACGTCCGTCAGATTCAAGTATTTTTAAACCCACTTCAAGAAGAAAAGGCTTTAAGACAACTTCGAGAAGCAGAAGCCCTACTTTGGCTAGATAATGTGATTGGTAACTTGGCGGATACTCAGTTGCAAAATCTTGATGAAAATGTGCATTCTGAGACCATTAGATTAGCCATGACATATGATGAGCCTAATATTCAGCTATTAGTGCAACTCGCAACCGATACAATTAGCATTGTCATTCCAATTATTTCACTCTTATTGGGGCGAAAGAGACTTGCGGTTTCAAATTCCCGGATTCGAGAATCCTTTTATAGTTTGAATGACACAATGAAATCGTTTTCTATCCTTCTATTGACTGATTTATGTGTAGGGTTTCACTCGCCCCATGGTTGGGAAATACTGTCAGAGTCCTTATTAGGACATTTTGGATTAATCCCAAATAGATATGTAATTCCCTGCTTTGTATCAACCTTTCCAGTTATCTTAGATACATTGTTTAAGTATTGGATCTTTCGTCATTTGAATCGAATATCTCCTTCGATTGTAGCAACGTATCATACAATGAGTGAATGATAGTAGCTACTCGACCTCTTTTAGTAGTAGGTTATCCTCACTACTTCTTTGGATCTGTATGATCATTTTCTGATACTCACCAGCGAAAACAGAGAGGAAATGAATACAAGGAAAGAATTAGGGAATAAATAACTTACTGCCATTAAGGAAAGTCAGGACCCGTTTGTATAAATATTTAAGACTAATTATTGACTTATGCAAGTAACAAGAAACAAATGGATGAAAAATTGGTGGATTCTATCGCTTATAGCATTAATAAGTTTTGGTAGATTAAGTTATCCATCTGTATCAAATGCATATCCGATTTTTGCACAACAGAACTACGAAAATCCACGTGAGGCCACTGGTCGTATTGTATGTGCTAATTGTCATTTAGCCAAGAAAAACATTGATATTGAAGTCCCGCAATCTGTTCTTCCTGATACTGTATTTGAAACAATTGTTAAGATTCCCTACGACACGTAGATAAAATAAGTGCTTGCAAATGGGAAAAAAGGGGGTATTAATGTGGGTGCCGTTCTTATTTTACCAGATGGGTTTGAATTAGCTCCCCCTAATCGCATCCCAACTGAAGTAAAGGATAAATTGGGGAAGTTATCGTTTCAAAGTTATCGACCCGGTAAAGAAAATATAGTTGTTGTAGGCCCAGTACCGGGCAAATTATACAAGGAAATCATCTTCCCAGTCTTATCACCAGACCCTGGTACCAAGAAAGAAGCACATTTCTCAAAATATCCTATTTACGTGGGAGCTAACAGAGGGAGGGGACAACTCTATCCTGATGGGAGCAAAAGCAATAATACAGTTTATACTGCCTCATTGACGGGGGAGATAAAAAAGGTTGTTCGAAAGGAGGGAAAGGGTGGGTACGAAATTACAATTGAGGATTCATCTCAGGGTCGTGAAGTAATTGATGTTGTACCTCCTGGTCCCGAGCTCATCGTTTCGGAAGGTGAATTTGTTAAAACGGATCAACCATTGACTAATAACCCAAACGTCGGTGGATTTGGTCAAGGAGAAGTAGAAATCGTACTACAAGATCCCCGTCGGATCCAAGGTCTCTTAGCTTTCTTTGCATCAGTTGTTTTAGCACAGATCTTTCTTGTTCTTAAGAAGAAGCAGTTTGAGAAAGTCCAGTTAGCAGAAATGAATTTCTGATCCCATCTTAGGACCTTCGCTTCAAACAGAGATTTCAAGATATACCGCATGGAAATATTGGTTGTTTCCTTATATCTTGTGATTCGGGGCTTTGAGTTTCTAGGAGTGATCTGTGAGAAACTAAACATTACCCAATTTTTATAAAGTTTTTAAACAAGCCATAAAGAAAGGGCAAGGTTTATCCAAGATTCACAAAGCTAGAGTTAGGAGTGGGTCAGTTAGATTATAGAGGAGGAGTTAATAATGTTGGTGGAATTGACACCACCAACACTTCCGAAGAGATCGAAACGATCTCCTAATAGAAATAGAATCAATATATAGATCTCTATATATTGATTCTATTTCTATTCATTCGCTTCTAATTAAGACAAGTTAACAGTAGAATAGGCAAATAACCAGTAAACTAAGATGTTATGAGAATTTACAGGAAAAAGGAAACTCATCATAACTCTGATTAAGCAAAATCATATCTTGTAATTATCGGTTTATCTACTATTTTAACCAAGGTAGAGAGGTAATTGAGATTTATTGCTCTATCAAGTTTTTTAGAGACGAATCAATTGCTTTACCAAGATCCCTTAGGAATTGGCCTCAATGGATGCAGCCAAACCCCATTAATCTTTTAATGGCATGGTTTATATTAGTTGATATTAGTGAAGATACTTAAAAGATTCGTTCAGTGATTAGGAAGGACACATATGAAGTTAATTCATTATTTTCCTAAGAGATTTAGATATTATTTTTAATCAAATTGTTTTGTTTTTTTCTTCTCCTTCTTAGACATTTGTTAAAAAGAGAAGAAAAAACGGAACCTTTGTTTACAAAATCCCAGTTTTGAGGCAAGAAAAAGTAGTTAATTCTTCTCTGCCAACTTAAACTCCTAAAAAAATATTATTTCAAAGAGATGACCCTAACCCTGAGTAAGCTCCATAGAAAAATACGCCCGACAAACCTATCACAAGTGTACCGGCTACAGTACCTACCAACCACAAGGGAACCCTTCCAGTGGTATTTGTCATCTGCCACGCCTCCTTCCCGCTCTTTTTCTTTCTAGATGTTAACCGGCCGCGACTCGAGACATGGACGGTCAATAATAATTGGGATCTTGATCTCTTCCAGACGATCCGGTCAATTTTTACTAATTGAAGAAATAATTAGAAAATGGAACGGCAAGTACGAAAATCAGCAATAGTCCCCAATAAAGGCTTGTACGATTCAGTTCCACGCTCTGTTTATTCGGATTTGGTTGTGTCATAGATTAAGTGCTCGCCAAGAACTATCTTTGAATGAATTGCGTAGCTGATATGGATCCTAAGAAAAAAACCGTTGGTACAGCTAATCCATGTACAGCCAACCATCTAACAGTGAAAATTGGATAAGTCTTATCTAAAGCCATTGATTTCTCCTAGAAGGATTTCGTGAATGCATCAACTTGTTCTAACGAATCGAATCGGCCGGTTATTAGAGGGATTTCTTGGCGACTCTCCGAGAAATATTCGTTTGGCCGAGGGCTTCCGAAAACGTCATAAGCTAAACCTGTGCTTACAGACAGCCAACCTGCGATAAACAGGGATGGTATAGTAATACTATGAATGACCCAGTATCGAATACTAGTGATGATGTCGGCAAAGGGGCGCTCTCCTGTATTCCCAGACATGTTTAACTCCGTATCTACCTCGTACTACTAGAAAGACTCGATTGATTGTTTCCCAAATCAAATAGAAAACATCGAAGGGATTTTCTTTCTTTAAGGAGATATGTACGATTCTCCTGCAAGAATCAAATCCCTTTGAGAAATGGGAACTAATCCGAATTAGTTTGTCACTACTATACCTGAGGTATCTCCAAAACGCACTGGGTCAGTATAGCTATTTCACGTACAATGCGGCAAGGTTGACAAAACATTTTTACTAATCACAGTCTTTAGATTTGATCTATCATCATCTATATATAGGTCATACGTACTTAAAGAACCGCTTGGCATATAATAAATCTTTTTTTAACCATTATAAAGGTTTTCCCTTGTTTGCACCATCATTAACGTAAACCTACTTATTTGACTTTGTCATTCAATGTATATTTTAGTTTCTACTGAAGAAGAGGATAGTCTTTGAAAAGAATGAACAACCACAAAGAAGCCACTTAAACCCTATTTAGCTCAAAGAAATAATTTTGAGAAATTTGAATCTATAAGATACATACTGGTTGAATCTCCCATTGCAGATTTGAGTAAATGGCTTTGATTAGAAGACTTAGGATGATAAACTACTCAAAGAAGTTGTATATTATTCCAATTGCTAAGTATTCTCATAGTCGAATATATGTTCACTCCATTAAGCTATTTTGCTTTCCTGATGCTTGTACTAATCCTCACCCTATCTTTATTTGTTGGGTTGAATAAGATTCAGATTTTGTAACTTATTGATTAAATTATTAACCTCAAAAAAAGGAGGGGAGGAATAGATAGGGTCCTTTTCGTTTTCACGCATAGCGTTTATTAATCCGCTGAACTTGCCAGTAGTTAATTAATGATTGATATGTGAACTGAATTTGGTAAGTATAGAAAAAATTGTTTATAAATTAAAATGGTTGAAGCATTACTATCTGGAATTGTGTCAGGCTCGATTCCGATAACCTTAGCTGGACTCTTTGTAACTGCATACCTGCAATATCGACGAGGTGACCAATTAGATATTCGATAAAAGACGGTCTTAATCTTAGTAAGAAATAAGAAAGAGTAAATCTGCGAAATCTTTTCTCACCTGTACTTAACCAGTTCCTTCTTTCCTTTTTTAAGAAGGGTTTGATTTTTGAGTTACAAATTTCATAGATTCCACTCATAATACTGTCATATCTATTTAAGATCTAGTTTACGTAATTTTAGGTTGTATACACGCCTTGTAGGACTCGAACCTACGACATCGGGTTTTGGAGACCCGCGTTCTACCGAACTGAACTAAAGGCGTTTCTCGCTGGGAGGATTTTATCCAACCTCCATAGTGAGAATCTCGAGTTTTTTTTCGTAAGAACTATCCCCGTTAGGGTAACCCCGTAGCGTAGCTTGGCTCACATATTAAAAAGATAGGGATGACGGGATTTGAACCTGCGACATTTTGTACCCAAAACAAACACGCTACCGAACTGCGTCACATCCCTGCCAAGTTTGGTTTTATCTTATAAATTTATAAGAGTGTCAATAGCTCGCTATTTGATCCAATTGATTATAATATCTTATTATAGATATTCGCTAGTCTGAAAACAGTACTATTGGAAAATCATTGATTGCTTTCATTCTTTTCTTATGACTCCTACTCCTATCTCTCCTTGTCGCTTTTTACTAAGCGTCGAATACTCTATTTGGAGATAGTTAATCTTTTTCCTTAGATCTCGGAAATTGTTTTAGATATTGTTATTTAATAGTGTGGAGTATAGCTACTAAAAAGAAAAACGTTTCGATCAGGCAATAAACATTGAAAATAAGGAAAATTACGATGCAACACGTTAAAATATATCTTTCTACGGCCCCGGTTGTAGCTACAATATGGTTCGTATTATTGGCCGGTTTGTTAATAGAAACAAACCGCTTCTTTCCGGATGCTTTAGTATTCCCATTTTTCTAACTTATTCTTCCTGCTTGAAGGAGTTGCTTATTGCTTACAATTCAAACGAAGTAAAAGGTGACAAACCCTCATAGCGCAGAAGGTAATAAATCAAAGGATTAGTGAAAAGAAAAAATATCCCAATAACTAAGCCAAAACCAAAGCCTCGTTGGTAGTTCGTTCATTTTGTTATAGATCTACAAGCGACCCCTTTCCCCTTTTTGTAAGGGAAGAAAACCGATTAAGAAAAAACCAGTTATAGTACATTTTGTTTTATGTCTAGCAATAAAGATGTGAGGGTAACGGTCGCTTTGGAATGTACAAGCTGTATCTCGGCTCATGAGAAATCCGCGGGGATTTCTCGATACACTACGCGTAAGAATCGTCGAAACACACCCACTCGCTTGGAATTACAGAAGTATTGTTTTATTTGTCAAAAGCATACTTTGCATAAAGAATCAAGAAAATAAACGATGGATTCTTAGGGAGTCGATCTCCATCTTGTGTGTCGCTAATTAGAAAGAATATTATGAATAAATTTATTCACTCTTCTCGTAGACGTTCTCCGTCTATTCATTCCGATGAAACTGTCAATTATAAAAATACTAGCTTACTCCGTCGTTTTGTTAGTGAACAGGGAAAGATTTTATCAAGACGAATGAATAGATTAACCTCGAAGCAGCAGCGTTTGGTAGCTAATGCAATAAAGAGAGCCCGTATCTTAGCTTTATTACCTTTTTTAAACAATGAGATTTAGATTGTCTTAAAAAGATTAAGTGCTTGGTGATCTTTGAATCTAGTAGATAATGTAGCAAGCGAGACTTCTCCGTGAAGCAGGTGCAAACAGATAATTACAAGTAATATGTTCCTTTGACCCCCTACCCATTTCTTTCCCATTTTTAGTTTTTATGTTTTATTTGCAACTTGATTTGGTTTCCCTGCCTCTCCTTTCTAAATAAACTTGGAGAGGCTTGAGGGGAATCAATCTCTTTTGCCACTAATATCTTGTATTATCTTGTAAAAACGATATGCATCTAAGATAATTATCTGAGCTAGTGTCTTGCGATTCAAAAAAACTTGATTATCATATAAATCGTGAATTACTGAACTATGAGTAATCCCCTCTTTCCGCGCTGCTGCATTAATCCGACTAATCCACAGGCGGCGAAAGGTTCTTTTACACCCTTTTCTATCTGTATAAGCACAAGATAAAGCCTTATCTCTTCGCTGGTTTGCTATTCTAAATAATTTTGAATGAGCGCCCCGAAAACCGGATGCAAAATCAACAATGTTTTTGCGATACTTCCGAGCTACGAATCCTCGCCTTACTCTAGTCATTCTACGTATAGCCTCACAAAAAATCCCAAATTATAAATAAGGTATAAATATTTTAATTCTTCCAAGTCTTTCATATTCCGGTATCTCTTAATTAGTGATGTCAAATTGTGACAGACTACGTTCCCTCAAAACGTATAAGAATTACTTATATTTGAAAAACGCTAGTACGTGCCTGCCATGTTTTCCTTCTAGTAATCCCTTTAAGAATCATAAAGGGATTACTCATTTTTTTGTTGCCATCTTATGTAGGAATTAGAGATTCCGGTGGTTTTTGCTAGTCCGGCTTTCCCCTCTGTACATATCCCACTCAAACTAACTTCGTACCAATTAACCGAAAAGCCAGATATTCTGCCAGAGATGTTACAGATTCCAATGTTTCCGTGGTCAATTCTTATTGTCAGTTGGATCCCCCCTATATACCGGAGTAAAAACTTAATCTGGAATCAGGTAAGTAAAACTACTGTTGGTGGTCTGCATGATCCCCAACATTTAACTCCTCTCTTTAAAGCTTTTTTAATGAGATTTCTCAATGATAAGAATGCTATGTATAGTAACGGTATTTCAAATTGGAGGTTAGCAAATCGGCTGATCCGTCGTTGTCGTTGTCGAAATAGAATTGGCAAAGGAGATATGCTAATTGGATACCACCTACCGAACTTCGTTTGAAAGCTCAATTTTATTAATATCGATTTTTTTCTATCATCTTAAATTGAAAAGATCGGATTTACACCGATTTAAACCACGAATTGCTGTTTCCAAATCGAACAGCTGGACTATAATTTATTCCTACTTCACTTGATCGATTATCCTGCGGTATTAGTCCCCGAGAGAAGAGGATTCTTGGTCCATACAAGTCACACATACACCCTGGTACACACTCCCCGTCGTTGGGGACACTCGCGAAGAGCTGGGGATTTAGTTACACTTTCTAGTAGTTGTCTCGCTTTTCTAATAAGTTGTTGATTCGTTGGCATGATCAAACACACAGAATATTTATCCGGTTTGAAAGATTCTCAACCAATCGGGGAAATAGTTTGTTCCAGGATTTCTTTTCATTAGAGGTATTGAAAATAATCTACCTCTTGAAATCCGTCTGAAAATGTTAGTGAATCTTTTATTAATTATCTAGACTAAATAGAGATGATACTACAAAAGAAAATAAACAATTGTTTTTACTACACTACTAAAATATAAAATATTCACTTGCTAATTCCGAGTGATTTCTCTCAACAAATAATTTTCTTTATCGCGAAACGGTTTCTAACGCTACGAGATCCGCGACACCATAATCCCGGGCTTCTTCCGCTGAAAGAAAAACGTCTCTTTCCATGTCTTCAGAAATTATCCACAGGGGTTTACCGGTTCTTTGCGCATAGACTTTAGTTATACAATCGCGTAGTTTTGACACTTCTTCTGCTTCCATGACACATTCTCCAGCTTGTCCATCGTAATATGAACTAGCTGGTTGATGAATCATAACCCTGATAACTTCTATTAGGTTTAACCGTACAGGCAGATATTTTTGCATACGGCTAGTAAAACAATTGAGAATTCATTAGAATATATTGAAACCTACCTAAAAAGTGAACTGGTTAGGCTTCACTTTTTTTTAGAACACTTCACTTTGTTGTTAACTCTTTGTTTTTACAGTACTACGTATAGAAAATAGCTTTGTAAGATTCTACCATCCTTCCCTTTGCAGTAATATGATGGCCCCGTCACTACTTGCATTCGTAATCCCAAAGTTTGCTATGTTTACTTTTTATGGACATAGGAATCAACATCGCTTGAATCTCAAAATCCCCTTTGCAAAAGAGTTGAGTTTTTGAGAATTTGTTAGATTCGATATCTTTAAACAAAAGATATGTCTGTTGTTTTGCTATTCTATAAGATTTATGACGCTAAGATAATTTCATCTTAATCGACGAATTGTAACCCACACGAATTAAAGAATAGCTTTGATTCCGTTTACCCTTCTAGTACTTTTCTGTTTCAATTCTGTATATGTGTGAAAAAAATTCAAGTACTCGTTGCCATGCTACAGTTGCTCCAAATGAGCGAAGGCAAAAGCCAAATTCAAACAAATCATTGGCGCCAAGCGTGGGGTAGTGCTATACGTCTGGTAATCTCTCCTCCAGCCAAAATGGAAGATCCCATGGAAGCAGCAAGTCCCATGCAAATAGTATGAACATCTGGCACGACAAATTGCATTGCGTCGTAAACAGATAGTCCAGCTAATACTGCTCCACCAGGGGAATTCACGTACAAATACATATCTTTAGCCTGATCTTCACCATTTAGGTACATCATGATACCGATAAGTTGATTAGCTACCTCATCATCGACTTGTTGACCTGGGAACAGAAGCCTTTCTCGATAAAGCCTATTGATCGGGATAGAAGACCCCCCCAAAAACCGTATAGGTAGCGTTAGAAACATACGGCTCGAGTGTCCTCTATAAAAGGATAGTGAAAAACAGGATGAAGGACAGAGTTGAAAGGGATAAATTCTTATATCCTTCCGACATATGTTTCATTACCTTAGAATAAAGTTATTCTATTTTTTGTTTATCTTTGTTCAAGTTTGTTGACACTTTTCCCTTTTTTTTTACATCTTGAACTACATTGTAACCGGTAGTTAGTACAGTATAAAGATAACGAGTGTACCAAACCTTTTTCTCTACCCTTACATTTACGTCTGATCTCGAGGATTTGCGATTGAAGGAATCTTTAGGCTCAGTTCCTACCCCGAAGGTTTAGTTTAGTCGAGCACCACTCACCCATATAGAACAAGCAGTTTTCCTTGAAATTGATTTCTTTTCTGTATTTTATAGATTTGAAATAAGGAATCTTTTAAATGAAATCTATCTACTGTTTCTTAGTTTGCACATATTTTTCCTTTTTGTGACAACTTATCTATGGGCCTGAATAACCGTGGCCTAGACAACCCTGTTAATTCTAACTAGCCATGGGTTCCGTACAGGAGATAACATCAAATTATGAGAATCATTTTTAGAGCAGATCTATTTAAAAAATAGGTTATTTTACTCTTTGATTACTGGTGTAAATTATTATCTCAAGGAAGATAGGAACAAATCGATCGACTACAAAATGATGGAGACAAGTTCCACTAAGCTCGAGAGATCCAATGATTCGCACTATACGTCCACCCAAACCGCATCCTCTTCTCCAGGTAGGCGAAAGGGAACTTTTGGAACACCAATTGGCATATGGGTATCATTAAAATATGTTGTGGTTATCTCGGAATTGGGATCGTAAAAGAATTGGATTAATGGAGATTAATTTGTGTTATATAACTATTATAACATGTTTATTTAGTGGATACGGTTTGAATCCGTGAATTCAATCTATCATTTAAGCAGGTCGTATCTAATCCTGATGGGACCAATCTCTACATTGTTCCAAAAGGAAAGAAGATGCTAGAATGTTCACGTCTCCACTCCTATACGAGGGAGAAGTTGCTGGTTTGAGATATCTGTTTTCGGACAATCAATTGGGTGAAATATAAAAGGAAAGTAAGATATGTTTGCTAGTATCAAGAATACTGGCTATCCCTATGTGGTCCTAGTCACAAGCCAAAACAGTTCTTTCTATCTCTTTTTGTTCCCTCTCCCCTTTTTGTTTTATCTTGCCCCAGATCTTATACCCAGCAAATCCTTTTAGACTATTGCAAGAAAGTTACATGGTGAACCGTTGTTAACAATTGAATAATCAAGAAAGGGGTTTTTCACGGGTTTGCCTTGGTATCGCGTTCATACCGTTGTATTAAACGACCCTGGTCGGCTAATTTCTGTGCATCTAATGCATACCGCTTTGGTTTCTGGTTGGGCTGGTTCGATGGCTTCATATGAATTAGCTGTCTTTGACCCCTCTGATCCAGTTCTTGATCCTATGTGGCGACAGGGTATGTTTGTAATTCCCTTCATGACTCGTATTGGAATAACAAAATCTTGGGGAGGTTGGAGTATCACGGGAGATACTGCAACAGACGCGGGTATATGGAGTTATGAGGGCGTAGCCGCAGCTCATATCGTACTATCTGGCTTGCTTTTTCTAGCCGCTATATGGCACTGGGTTTATTGGGATTTAGATCTGTTTCGTGATGATCGGACAGGGAAACCATCCTTAGATTTACCAAAAATTTTTGGGATTCACCTATTTCTTTCGGGAGTACTTTGTTTCTCATTTGGGGCATTTCATGTAACTGGTTTATTTGGCCCTGGGATTTGGGTTTCAGACCCTTACGGATTAACCGGAAGGGTAGAATCTGTAGATCCAGCTTGGGGAGCTGAAGGCTTCGACCCTTTTATTGCAGGCGGGGTGGCTTCGCATCACATAGCAGCAGGAGTTTTAGGTATACTAGCCGGGTTGTTCCACCTTAGTGTTCGTCCCCCTCAGAGATTGTACAAAGCTTTACGGATGGGAAATGTTGAAACTGTGCTATCCAGCAGTATTGCTGCCGTCTTTTTTGCTGCTTTTGTTGTTTCTGGAACAATGTGGTACGGTTCCGCCGCTACCCCGATTGAACTATTTGGACCCACACGTTACCAATGGGATCAGGGCTATTTTCAACAAGAGATAGAAAGACGAGTACGATCAAACGAAGTTGAGAATCTCAGTTTTTCTCAAGCTTGGTCTAAGATTCCCGAGAAATTAGCCTTTTACGATTATATTGGTAACAACCCTGCCAAGGGTGGGTTGTTTAGAGCAGGTGCGATGGACAATGGAGATGGTATAGCAGTTGGCTGGTTAGGGCATGCTGTTTTCAAGGATAAGGAAGGACATGAACTATTTGTACGTCGAATGCCGACTTTCTTTGAAACATTTCCGGTCGTCTTGGTAGATAGAGAAGGTGTTGTAAGAGCTGATGTACCATTCAGGCGGGCAGAATCAAAATATAGTGTCGAGCAAGTAGGTGTAACTGTAGAATTCTTTGGGGGCGAATTGGATGGGACAAGTTTTAATGATCCCGTCACCGTAAAGAAATATGCTAGACGCGCGCAATTGGGCGAGATCTTTGAATTTGATCGTGCTACTTTAAAATCGGATGGGGTATTCAGGAGTAGTCCTCGAGGTTGGTTTACTTTTGGACACGCCACTTTTGCTCTCATTTTTTTCTTTGGTCACATTTGGCATGGTGCAAGGACTTTATTTAGAGACGTTTTTGCTGGTATTGACCCTGACTTGGATGCCCAAGTTGAATTTGGAGCATTTCAAAAATTGGGAGATCCAAGTACGAAAAAGCAGGCTATATAGGTACATCTTTTTTATAGACTTGCTCATAAAGGTTCGGTTTCTATTCTTACACCCTAGTTCGTGAGACCGACCTGGTCAAAATAAGATCGAAAAAGAGATAAGCCATTTCATCCCAATCTCGTGAGTTTCTCGAGTTGACTATTTCTATCCATAACTAATAAAAAGTCCAATATGGAGGAAAGAATCCAAAATCTAATTAGTATGAGAGATATACTGAAAAAATCGATTTATTACCTAACCTATGGAAGCACTGGTTTACACATTTCTGCTGGTAGCCACTTTAGGTATAATATTTTTTGCCATCTTCTTCCGCGAGCCCCCAAAAGTCCCTAATAAGGGAAAATAGTAAAATCGTTGATACAAATTAAATGAATTGATTAGAGACCTTCTTTCCCAATCTTTAGGAAGAAGGTCTCTTGTACTCATTAATCTTCATGCTCTTCAAAAGGATCTCTTAATTCTTTCGACGGTTGGCCAAAAGCGGTATATAAAGCGTACCCGGTGAAACTAATAAGTGAACAGGATGTAGAAATAGTGACTGAAGTTGCGGTTTCCGTTGCCGTGTGACCCAATAAAATCTAAATATCTCCTAGTTTACCCTGTATAGTAGTATACAAAGTCAGCAAATTTCAACCAGTTGAACATGCTCTACGGCTACAAAAGTTATTGATGAAACTCCTAGAGGTAAACCGAGAATTAGTTTGTTAGGGATAGTCTTAAAACCGCTTAACTCAGAATACGGGAAAGTAGCTCCCGGTTGGGGAACCACTCCCGTGATGGGTTTTTTTATGGCTCTATTCGCTATATTTCTAGTTACTATTTTGGAGATTTACAACTCATCCGTATTATTGGATGGCATTTCAATTAGCTGGTAGAAACATCCCGAGTCCCGTTGATGCCATAGCAAAAGCTGAGGACTCGGGAAGGAAACATAAAATCAAATAGGTAGTCAAATCGCGTAAATCCCTTTTCTTTTTCAAATATTTAGGTAATATGGGTGTGTGATTCGCTGTAATTAATCTGATCCAATGAATAGGCAGTTCTTCATCTCAATTATTTAAGCAGTTGCTCTTGTATTATATCTGACCAGGTAGCTATGGAATGATTACTACCTAAAGCGCAAATTAGATGTGGGGTAGATTTAAACTATGATTAATTTGCATTCAATTACGGCTTAAATCTCGTAATAGCTTAATTATCTTATGATAAAGTTATTCCCGTAGAATATCAATATAAAAACAATAGAGTTTTAAGAGATGTCTTTTCTTCTAGAAGAATAAGATGATGGGCATCTACTGGTATATACAATTGCTAGAATTGCAAAATGGTAGTAGAAGTTTTGGTACCCATCAGGTCTTCTTAAACACAGAATAGCTATTTCATCGAGATAGAGTCAAAATCTAAGGTTTCATTACTATTTGACCAATCAGATTAAAACGAAGTAACCATTATCCAATTATGTACTTCATTCTTGACAAACCAATCTTTAGGAATACATACGTTGATAAGGTAAAAAGATCTTCCAATAAGCTTATAACTAAAATAGGCTAACATGAGAATTAGGTAGGGCATATATTTACTAGGATTATAAAAATAATTACGTAATCCCTACTTACTGTGTAAGTAGATCAAAAATACTGATGGGATTTTGATAAATCTCTTAACGGATAATGAGTCTCATAATATGTTTACGCCCAAGCTGTGTGAGGCAAAACCCTCATGTACAGTTTCTTAAGAGGGAGGTCGAATAGACTCACCTATCTTGCTAAGATCTATGATTGGTTTGAAGAAAGATTGGAAATTCAAGCAATTGCTGACGATATTACTAGTAAATACGTACCCCCTCATGTAAACATATTTTACTGCTTAGGAGGAATCACTCTAACTTGCTTCTTGGTTCAGGTAGCTACTGGTTTTGCTATGACCTTTTATCACCGGCCGACTGTTACGGAAGCTTTTTCTTCCGTTCAATATATAATGACTGAGGTAAATTTTGGTTGGCTTGTACGTTCTGTTCACCGTTGGTCAGCCAGTATGATGGTATTAGTCATGATTTTGCATGTATTTCGTGTCTATCTAACAGGGGGATTCAAAAAACCTCGCGAATTGACGTGGGTTACTGGAGTTATTTTAGCTGTATTAACCGTCTCTTTCGGCGTAACTGGCTATTCTTTACCGTGGGATCAGATTGGCTATTGGGCCGTCAAAATTGTCACAGGTGTACCTGAAACCATTCCATTGGTAGGATCTTCGTTAGTGGAATCATTGAGAGGAAGTGTAAGTGTTGGACAATCAACATTAACTCGTTTTTATAGTTTGCACACTTTTGTATTGCCGCTTCTTACTGCCGTTTCTATGCTAATGCATTTCCTAATGATTCGTAAACAAGGTATTCCGGGCCCTTTACAATCTTTTCATAGATTATGGAGATAAACAAACTAGATCTATCCTTTCAGAAGGACTCCTGTTCCTATTTGTTGTTTTATTGCCGCAATTACTTATAGATGAGAAGTTATTTAGCGGATATTGTTTCTAACTAATAGGATAACACGATCAAAGTCAAGGAGGAAGAACTGGATTATGGGAGTGTGTGACTCGTCACGAGATTTGTATATAGGCTACACAAATATCCAGTTGGTCATTGCCGCCACATCTACTTACCCCTTACCCAACCTATCTTTTCTCGTGATTAAGATTTGAAACTTGGGTGTGGAAGCATCTTTTCAAGACTCATAAAGCTGTTTGGGGGATTTTTACCATGATCGAATCAAAAATTCTTGAAGGCTCCGTGAAACCCCAAATCCTATTAATCCGGAATAGGGTTATGTGGGATTTATTTATCTACGGCTTTTATAACGATGCATACATTTCCTTTGTATTGTCAGATTATGGCATCACTATCCGTCGGGGTAGAAAGACGATCTAAAGAAATTATTGGTCAAAATAGTAACGAGTTGAGATCCTATAGTAGCTGCCAATTTGACTCTTTTTTGCAAGTCAACAATAGTAGAATACTATACGGTACTAGATAATCCGCGAAGCTTTTATTTATCTAATAAAAAAAATTATTAGCTGATTCGGATAAAAAGCACGCTTCAAAGGATAGCACTTATTCTTTGTTTCTTTCCTTGTATTGTATGGAAGGAGACTGTAAGCAATAGGCTCGAGCCGCATGGGAGGAAATTCCCACGTTCGATTCTTAGGGGGGATTGAGCAGTCCATCCCAACAACAAAAAAACCTGATTTGAACGATCCTGTTTTACGTGCGAAATTAGCTAAAGGTATGGGACATAATTACTATGGAGAACCTGCTTGGCCAAATGATCTACCATATATATTTCCTGTAGTAATACTAGGGACCATTGCGTGTATTGTAGGGCTATCCGTTTTAGAACCATCAATGATTGGCGAACCGGCAAATCCATTTGCAACTCCTTTGGAAATATTACCTGAATGGTATTTCTACCCTGTATTCCAAATACTACGCACAGTGCCAAGTAAATTATTAGGTGTTCTTTCAATGGCGTCGGTACCTGCTGGTTCATTGATTGTCCCTTTCCTTGAAAATGTTAATAAATTTCAGAATCCATTTCGACGACCAGTAGCCACAACAGTTTTCGCAATTGGCACCGCGGTCGCTATTTGGTCAGGTATTGGAGCAACCTTCCCTATTGAGCGATCTCTAACTTTGGGTCTATTTCAATAGTTTTTTATGATTGAGTAAAATCCGAGAAGCACTCTTATTCAGTCTAGGGACTAGTCGCTATGGAGTAGAAGTTCCCTAGACTTAATTATTTTCCGATTTTTGAGTGAGGACTAGTTCTGTTCTATTTTAGGTATTCACTCTTTTCCTACTTTTTTGAGGGAGGTCTCTTTGGATATCTAACACTTTCTTTAAGTGTTACTTACTCTCTCGCTGGGTAATTCTATATTAAAACGGTTCCATAATTCTTTGACCACTTGATCCAGCGATCTTTGTCCAAAATTCCTAATTTCTGAGAGATCTTCTCGACTGTAGGTTAACAAATCGGCAATTGTGTATATTTTAGCTCTTTTTAGACAGTTGAATGCTCTAGCAGGTAATTCTAATTGGTCAATAAATATATTTTTGGGAATCTTTTCATTTTGTTTAGTCGCATTACCTAAATGTAAGCGTAAAGATACTGCTTTCGTTGAATCAAGAGATTGTTTTCCATTTTCTAGTAAAATGGTATTTCCATATCTTGTTTGCATTTGTGAGAAAGGGGTTAACAAATCTACGATCTTATTAGAAGCCTCTAGAAGGGCTTCGTGTGGTGTTAGACTACCATTAGTCCATATCTCGATAAATGAGATTTCTTGCATCACATTACCGTTTCTAAATAGATGGATACTATAATTCACGTTTCGGACCGGCATAAATACAGCATCAATGGGAAATTGTCCATCTTGGCTTTTAGAGAGATTTTCTATGCGATACCCACGGCCTTTCTCAATTCCTAATTCAATAGTTGAAGAGATTGGTTGGGTAATGGTAGCTATATATTGCGATTTATCAATTACTTTGACGCGAGGTGGCAGTAATGTATCACCTGCAGTTACTTCTTTCGGACCTGTTATAGATGAAAAAGCTTCCCAAATATCGTTAGAATCACTTTTAAGTACAATCTCTTTCAAATTAACTGAAACATCATATACTGTCTCTTAAAGACCCGTTATTGTGGAATACTCATGTACGATTCCGCGGAATTTTGCACGTGTTATGCTTGTGCCTTCAATCTCTTGTGGTAAAGCTCTACGCATAGCAATTCCTATAGTATTCGCTTGTCCTTTTTCAAAAGGAGATACAGCAAAACGCCCATAGTGAAGTCGTTCACTTTCTGTTTTCAATTCAAGACATCGCAATTGAATTCTTTGAGGGCATATTGATATATCATCCTTGAACATATAAGAATTTACCCTCCTTGTAAATGACCTACTAATCATTCATTAAACGCGTCTCCGTATAGGGGGTCGGCATCCATTATGTGGCATGGGAGTTACATCACGTACAAAACTTAAGATTAATCCGCTTCTGCGAATAGCTCGCAAAGCCGTATCTCTTCCAGGTCCGGGCCCGCTCATTAAAATCTCTGCTTGTCTCATACCCCGATCTATTGATACCCGAATCGCAATTTCCGCTGCAGCCTGTGCAGCAAAAGGTGTACTTTTGCGTGTTCCTTTAAATCCACAGGCACCAGCGGAAGACCATAGAATTACTTGTCCTCGTATATCTGTGACTGTGATTATTGTGTTATTAAAACTTGCTTGGATATGAATAACTCCTCTTTGAACTCCGCGTTTCCTTCCTCCGCGTGGGCGTAATCTTTTTGAATTATTAAGCATAATTTATAAATCATTACGTTGTAATATACGTGTTTTCTATATAATCATTTTTTATCCTTGTCTTTGTTTATGCTTTGAATTACAACAAATTATCATAATTCGTCTGCGTCTGCGGATCAATCGACATTTCTCACATATTTTCCGAATGGAAGAACGAATTTTCATATCTACAGATTATACGTAAATCTGATAAATCTACCCATAGATTTATTACCTATTTCTTCCAGTTTATTTAAAAATAGAGAATATCAGAGTCAGTATTTTAAGACCATAAACTGATAATAAGATCTATTAACTATTGCTTATATGCCTACTCTTCAGGCGGTAGATAATACGTCCTTTGGTAAGATCGTAGGGACTAAGTTCAACTTTTACCCTATCTCCTGGTAATATCCTTATATAACTACGTCATATCCTTCCCGATATATGAGTCAATACCTGCCATCCATTATCCAAAGATGCTCAAAACGTAGCATTGGGTAAAGATTCTGTAACTATACCTTCCATGTCAATAAGATTCTGTTTTTTCATTATTCAGAATAAGTAAACCTCCTGTTCACAGTTCTTCATAGGTTTTCATTAGAAGAGTGTGTTTGAAACAGATTGAATCAAATAGCATTAATCTTCTTGGTTTTTTTTTACTACCAGATATGACGTGAGATTTCCCCCCCAATTTTCAATCGTCGAGCTTCTCGATCAGTTATGAGTCCACGAGACGTTGATGAAATGGCGATTCCCATACCTCCCAAAATCTTTGGGATTTCACTCCACCCCGAATAAATTCTAAGGCCAGGTTTGCTAATATACTTAATAGTCGTTATGCAAGGTTCTTTTCTCTTTCCAAAATATTTTAGTTTGACATCTAAAGACGTATTTCCATCTTTCACATGTTCTGTCATACTTTTTGGGAAGCCTTCTTCTAAGAGGATTTGCACAATACCTCTAGTCATTTTAGTACCTGGTATCCTAGTCATAGCTTTTTTTCTTATGTTTGCATTTCTTAGTGAAGTAACTGTGATAAAAATAGTGTCATTCTTCATGAGATATCATTTGATAATTATTGGAGTTATGGATCCCAAAGCGATTCTTGACCCCTACTTTCCCTCGAGAAATCTAAATGGGATTCGAATTGACAAAAACTGCAAAAGAGAAAGAAATCCGATCCTATCTAGATTTCTTTCTCTAAAACATACAATCTATTTTTTAGAGAAAGAAATCTTCTATAAAGAAAAGATTCAAACCTTTCAAAAAAAAAACAAAACAATTTATTTCAAACTCAGCTCTTATTGAGAATTCAGGTTTTTCTTTTAGATTTGGGAAGAATATGGTGTAAGTTGACAACTTATTAAATCTCATCACTTTGTTGTCACAACACTTCGGGAGCTAATGAGACTATTCTAGTTAGATTATATTCTCTTAGTTCCCTCGCTACTGGACCAAAAATTCGCGTCCCTTTAGGATTCCCTTCTTGGTTGACAACGACGGCGGCATTGTCGTCGAAACTGAGGATCATTCCGTTGTGTCTCTTCATTCCTTTTCGAACACATGCTGCCACTGCTCTAACTACTTCCGATTTCTTCAAAGACAGATTAGGTACGGCTTCTTTAACTACGGCACTTACAATATCACCTAGATTTGCGTATTTACGGTTACCTGTTCCTAGCACGCGAATACACATCAGCTTACGGGCTCCGCTATTATCTGCTACGTTTATATAAGTTTGAGTTCGAATCATTTGAGATCGATGGTAATAAAAAGAAATAGGTCTAGTGATATCTGTATTCACATATATATGTATTATAAATAGATAGAGATGGAAGTTATAACATTGGGTCTAAAATATTAAAAGAATAACACTCAATCATTACCAACAAATAGAATAGGTGTATCAAATGGCACTTGAGGATTTCTGTTCTGTAGGGTAAGAAAGATGATTAAGACATAAGTATATTATACTTATGTATTCTATCTATTAAAGTAAAAGGTATTTTACTTTGGAAAGATTAGAATCCCTCCCATTTTAAATCTGGATTAATTCACACTTTATTTTTAGTCACTAATCGGGTAATTATAGGCATCTTGTGTGCGGCCATCAATAGAGCAGTTTCAGCGATCTCTTTAGAAACTCCACTTAATTCGTAGATTATTCGACCTGGTTTAATTGTAGATACCCAATATTCTGGAGACCCTTTACCTGATCCCATACGTGTTTCGGCTGGTCTCAAGGTAATTGGTTTATCGGGGAAGATGCGTATCCATAGTTTCCCACCCCGACGGGCGTGCCTCGTTATTGCTCTTCTTCCAGCTTCTATTTGTCGAGCTGTAATCCAGGCAGGTTCAAGAGCTTGAAGGGCAAATTTCCCAAATGAAATTACATTGCCACGACTAGATATTCCCGTCAACCTTCCCCGATGTTGTTTACGATATTTGGTTCGTCTGGGGTTGCAATCGATGATGATAAAATCCTTTCATCTCCGCTATAGAACCGGATAGGGGAGTTTCCTTCCGTCCGGCTCCTCATAAGTCCAATATTATTATTCATTAACTATGACTTACCTATTGGTTTCTACATGGTTTTAACAAACATCTTTTTATCAAAATTAACTCTCATTGACTTGTTTGATACTATGTTTGATACTATGTTTGGTACTATGAATCATTTGATCTACGAGCGAGAATCTCCTTCATAAACTAGTCTTTCTTGTTTTTTCCTTTTTGGTTTAAAGAAGAACTTTTAAGCTTCCCTCGCTATCCTATTTACCAAATCTTTTTTCTTTGTGAAAGAAAGTAGATTTGGAGGTTTCCTCGTTGTTTCAATCTTCTTTGTGAGGTAGACGTTTAGGTTCTCCCTATCGGAGATAGGAGCCGTAATATAAAATCTCATTCCTAACCTTTAGTTAGTCAGGTCAACGTTCTTAGTATGAATTGATCCAAAGCTCTCCTCGACTTGTAAGGCGATAATGCTATATAACATAATCTCTTGGGAGTTAGATAGTTAACCATACGACTAGTTGTTTGAAAACGATTTGAGATTAATTGGTTTCCAAAAGATACCGCAAGATACTTTCAGCTTATCCAAAGATAGGAGTTCTGTGGATGTTTCGTTTTTTTTAGAAGTTCTAAAAATTAGTTAGCTATTTATAAACTGATATCTCTATCTCTCTCTCTATATCTATAATTAATATTAATTCTGTCATGTATTTTCTTATACGGGTAAAGAGATGTCTTCTCAACGAGTCGCTCACTAAGCATAGCAAAATGGGTTCAAGATTTAAGAAAATAAAAAGACTGAGATTAAGATAAGATGAAACTACTTACTCTACTGTTAAAATCTAATAATTATCACATAGTATCTATTTTTATTTATTAATATCATTAAGTATCTCTCAGAATCCATATCTTTATCCCTAATACCCCACAAGTTGTTTGAGCTGGCTGGTAGCAATAACTTAGGTTAGCTTTAAGTGTTTGAAGGGGAACTCGGCCTTCTCTAGCCCATTCAACGCGTGCCATTTCACTACTATTTAGACGTCCGGCTATTTGGATTTTGATGCCTCCACTATTTTTTTTTCCAGCGAGTTCAATTGTTTTTTTCATAATTCGTCGGAAAGGGACTCTACTTTGAAGTTGCAAAACAACATTTTCCGCCAAGATCTTTGGTTCTGCATGGGGTTGAGGAACACTTGTTAGAATCACTCGTAGATTTGGCGATTCCAGTCCTAAGATCTTTCCCAAGTCGTTTTTCATTTGATTTATTCCCAAACTTTGTTCCTCAATTAGTAAATTTGGAAGTCCCGTATATATAGCGATTTGTAAAAGATCAGTTTTTCGTCGAATTTCGATCTGTCCAATTCCCCCATAATTGGAAACAAATTTTCCACGTTTTTTGATATATTCTTCTACGAAATTGCGTATCTTTCTATCCTCTTTAAGAAAATGCGGATAATCCTTTCTATTTGCAAACCAGTAAGAATGATGCCTTTAAGTTACGCCGAGTCGAAAACCAAGTGGATGAATCTTCTGTCCCATATTTCTTTATATATCTCCTAATGTTATAATCAGTCATTTCCTTGTAATCTTTTTCCTGGAAATCTATTTCAATCTGTTAGTATTTATGTGCGCTCGTTTCCTTCCTCAATTCTTAACAGAATTTGAGCTTAGTTGAATAGTTACTTGACACGCGGGTTTCCTTATTGGGTAAATGCGCCCTTGAGCTCGCGGACGAAACCTACGCAGATAGTTAGAATTATTTACCCAGGTTTTACTCACAAACAATTCGGATTTATTAAGTCCAAGATTATTACTTGCATTCGCAGCTGCAGATAGAACCAATCTCAATACGGGGTAACATGCTTTATAGGGCATGAATTCGAGTAATACGAGTGCTTCTTCATAAGAAGAATATCGTATTCGATCAAGAATACGTTGCATTTTGAGAAGTGACACACGAATATTTTTCCCTAAAGCTTGTGCCTTCATCTGTGATTTATTTTGGTTTTCCATATTATTTCCTTATTATCGCCGAGATGCTTTATCATTTTTTGCGTGCCCACGAAAATTACGTGTGGCTACAAATTCTCCCAGTTTGTGACCTACCATGCGATCTGTTACATAAATTGGCAAATGCTCTCGACCATTGTGAATGGCAATTGTGTGACCAATCATGATGGGGACTATTGCGGAAGTACGTGACCAAGTTGTAACTAATTTCCTCTCTTTATGTTTATTAAGATTTTGAATCTTATTTATTAAATGAGTGTCAATAAAAGGGCCTTTGCTTGATGAACGTGACATAAATAGTTACTCCTTTCCTAATACTTTCACTTAAGAGTTAAGACTCTTTGCGTCGACGAAGTATGAGTGGATTTAGACATCTTTTGTGTCGATTACTTCTTCCAAGTGTAATATGTCCCCAAGGAGTTAATGGTTTTTTTCTGCCAATAGAGGTTCTCCCTTCCCCTCCTCCATGTGGATGATCTACGGGATTCATAGCCGAACCTCTCACTCTCGGTCTTTTTCCCAACCACCGTTTTGACCCTGCCTTTTTGAGGCCTTTGTTTTTTATATCTGTGTTTCCAACTCGACCTATGCTTGCCAAACAATTTCGAGGTACTAAGCGAATTTCGCTGGAAGGTAATCTTAGTGTAGTTAGTTGACCTTCCTTTGCAATTATTTTTGCTATGGTACCAGCTGCTCTAACCAATTATCCACCTCTACCTTGTTTGAGTTCTACATTATGGACAATCGTGCCTAAAGGCATTTTGGTTGAAGTAGGTCTCCTTTTTTTGTGATAAAAAAAAAAAGTGATCCTCTTCCCAAACTGTACAGGCTCTTTTCAAAGCATACAGCTTTCTAGATGTGAAAGGAGAAAAGATTCGAAGATTCCATAAATCGGCGAAAGGGGAGATTTTATTCAACAAATGGTAATTTGTTGAAATAGAAGGGAATAATTGAATTTATTATTGGAACTCCGTTTCACATCCTTAGCTTTCTCGTTTTCTACTCTCGCTTGGTTTCTTCTAATACCCTATAAACCTGTTACTAGGTGGTGATTTCGTTGATTCACGTTAACATAATTTTAATGTATTAAATAACTTAGGAAACTACATTCGGCCTTTGCCTTATATAGTATTGTTATATGTATTTCTTGCATGTCAAATAATCCTTTTGTAGTTTCGGCATTGCCTCTGACCATCAATCCGAATTAGTTTTTATTTTTTCGATTAACTTAGAATGTGGAAGTTTTCTTATTTTTCCACTGCCTTAAGTAGGATTATTGACCCGTTTCCATATTATTTTACCCTTCCAATTGATTTTTGTTTATTACTAAGGCACATGCTATTGTCCTAAGTTAGTTAACTGATTGAGTTCATTCCAAGATTTAAAGCAATTTTGAAATAGTGCCGGGTTTTTAGGTCCAGTCTACAACCTAATCGATTAATCTCTGAATACGCAAATCATGATTCAGCCTACGCGCGCTCAGAGGTAAGGCATTTCCTGTTGAAATAGATGCGTCTGAACCCGACATAATGACGTCTCCAATATTTAGGCCTCGTGCTTGTAAGATATATCTTTTTTCACCATCCATGTAATTTATAAGACAAATATATGTGTTGCGATGAGGATCATATTCGATACTTGCTACTCTTCCAGTAACATTTCTTTTGTCTCTTCGGAAATCTATCTTACGATAAATACGCTTGTGAGCACCCCCTCTGTGTCTACTTGTTATAATTCCTCTATTGTTGCGTCCGCTTTTAGATGTTTTTCCATAAGTTAAATTCTTGCAAGGTTTGTTTCTTGTTATTTTATAGTTATATGATATTCGGTCTTGGCTATTTGAAATAAAACTTTCATTTAATCTTAGTTAGGTATCCATATCTCTATTTTATCTTCTCATTATATTTTTGTTTCCCTTTTTTCAATAAAGGGTGTGGTGGGAGGGACACATTCTTAGAGTTCCTTCAAAAAGGATGGAATGTAATAATTCTCTTTTAGTCTAACAATCATTTTTTTGCAATTTGCAAAGTTAGGAGTTGATTTATTTCCCTTTTTAGCAGATTTAGTTCTTATTGAACTACTGTTTGTACCTTCTACTTTCACTTCGAATAATTGTTCTATCCGATTTCTCATTTCAGTTTTAGTTGATTTTGAATCTACTGTAAAAGTATATTGATTTTGTTGTAAAAGTCGGATAGACTTTTCACTAATCAGCTGATTTTCTAACTTATCCATAGTATCTTTTTCCCATAAATCCTATTTTTTTATAAATATGCAAGAATTATAGAATAGCTTAATTTAGTGTAGAGGATATGTTTTTAACATCGTCGCTAACATAATCTTTATCTTAAATCTCTTTTTACTTAATTTATTTAAGTAATAAATTACTTATTTTCTTAAAATTCCAGTATAGTTTATTTTTAGAAATTCCTAATTTTTTATTATTTAATATTTTTGGTTAAAATACCTTTTATTTTAGACTTGCATCCAACAGGATTTGAACCTGTGAATTCGCCAATTATGAGTTGGGTGCTTTAACCATTCAGCCATGGATGCTATAGTTATTTCTATTTATTATTATCTAAAGATAATTAAATCAATGTTCACCGGTAAGAGTGGGAAGACCAACACACCTATAACTTCTAGACAGAATTCATTAGCTTCCCCA